CAAAATTCTCTAGCTACAATTGGACAAATTGGAAATGCTGATGCTAACAATAGAAGTATGGGTAAAGCAGGATCAAAACGATGGTTAGGAAAACGTCCTCGAGTAAGAGGAGTTGTTATGAATCCTATAGATCATCCTCATGGAGGTGGTGAAGGTCGAGCTCCTATTGGAAGAAAAAAACCATTAACTCCGTGGGGTCGTACTGCACTTGGAAAAAGAACCCGAAAAATAAAAAAATATAGTGATCCTTTAATTTTACGTCGTCGTAAAAATGGATAATTAAATTTTAAATAAAAAAAAATTGAAAAATATACATAAAAATAGAAGGTAGTTGGCAATGACACGTTCACTAAAAAAAGGCCCTTTTGTAGCTGACCATTTACTAAAAAAGATTGAAAATCTTAATTTAAAAAAAGAAAGAAAAATTGTAGTTACCTGGTCTCGTGCATCTACTATTGTACCAACAATGATCGGACATACTATTGCTGTTCATAATGGACAAGAACATTTACCTATTTATATAACAGATCGTATGATAGGTCATAAATTAGGAGAATTTGCACCTACACGAAATTTCCGAGGACATGCAAAAAGTGATAAAAAATCTCGTCGTTAATTAGGAGGTAATATTCAATGAAATATGATAAATCAAATTTAGAAGCTCGAGCTTTAGCCAAACATATACGTATATCTTCTCATAAAGCGCGGAGAGTTATTAATCAAATCCGGGGTCGTTCGTATGAACAAGCACTTATGATATTAGAGTTTATGCCGTATCGAGCATGTTACCCTATATTACAATTGATTTCTTCAGCAGCAGCAAATGCAACTAATAATTTGAATATTAACAAAGCTAATTTGATTATAAGTGAAGCAAAAGTAGACAAAGGTACTGTTTTAAAAAGATTTCAACCCAGAGCTCAAGGACGAGGATATCCTATACATAAACCTACTTGCCATATAACTATTATTGTAAAAAGTAGAAGTCAATAAAAAGAATTATGCTAATATCATTTAGAAAGGAAAAAAAAAAAAAAAAGCATGGGACAAAAAATTAACCCACTTGGTTTTCGACTTGGTGTGACTCAAAAACATCATTCTTATTGGTTTGCACAGCCAAAGAATTATTCTGAACTTCTTCAAGAAGATCAAAAAATGCGTTATTGTATTGAAAATTATGTATACAAAAATATAAGAAACTCTTCAAATTATGGAGGAATTGCACGTATTGAAATAAAAAGAAAAACAGATTTAATTCAAGTTGAAATATATACAGGATTTCCTGCATTATTGGTAGAAACCCGTGGTCATGGTATCGAACAATTAAAAACTAATGTGCAAAGTATTTTAACTCACGGAGATCGCAAACTTCGTATGACTTTGACGGAAGTAACAAAGCCGTATGGAGAACCTAATATTCTTGCAGAATATATTGCTTTACAGTTAGAAAGTCGGGTTGCTTTTAGAAGAACCATGAAAAAAGCTATTGAATTGGCGAAAAAAACGAATATAAAAGGTATTAAAATACAAATTGCAGGACGTCTTAATGGAGCCGAAATTGCTCGTGTAGAATGGGCCAGAGAAGGAAGAGTTCCTTTACAAACTCTTCGAGCTAAAATTGATTATTGTTATTATCCAGCTCAAACTATTTATGGAGTATTAGGAATAAAAATTTGGATATTCCAAGATGAAAAATAATTTGTTTTAATTTTTTATATCCTAATATTAAATATATTAAATTTATTTTTGTTTTTATTATTTTAAAGATTTATTTATAATTTTTATTAACATTTCGAAAAAATTGTTATGCTTAGTGTGCGAGTCGTCAAAATCGATGTTTTTTTAATCAACAATATACGAAAGAAAAAACTCGATAAATTCCAATATAAACTGGAAATAAATTCTTTGCTTTCTGTTGAAATAACTCAATAAATGAATTATTAAATAATAAAAATATTCATTTAAACTCTTTTTCATAAAAAATTTTATGAAGCAAAAAGCTTTTTATAATTAAAAAAAAAACTTAATAACATATTATTATTAAATTCGTATGGTTAAAATTGTCTTGAAAAAACAGTGTAAGCAAACATAAAAAAAAAATTCATTTTACTAATATTTACTCATAGTTAATTACTAATAGTTCATTTAATAAAATTTAATAAAAAAGTTTTACCTCAAAAAAGACTAATAAATTTGATGATATAAAATAAAAAACTTCACTGTAAAAAAAAAAAACCTAAACGCTTATTTGAAAGTAATGAAAACGACATAATCTATAATTAAATAAAAGCATTACTAAATATATTTAATTATTGGATAGGATGGCGAAAAAAACCAAATTTAAAGAAACTACAAAACATAATAATAACTAATTATTTTTAAGTAAAATGAGTTAATATTCGCCCGTGAAAATTTAATATAAAATATTATCAAAAATTTTATATTATTATTATAATAATTATTTCTATCTTTTTACTAGTTTAATAAAACTTTTTTACTTTTTTTACTAATTTACTCTTTCTACTAAATAAAAAAAATAAAAAAAAAATATATAAAAAAAGTAATTTAATAATAACTTTATTCATGAGAAGCCGGATGAAAGAAACCCTTCATGTCCGATTTTGAAGTAGAGACCAAGAAAAGTCGACTATGACCCTAAAAGAACAAAATTTCGTAAACAACATAGAGGACGGATGAAAGGAATAGCTACTCGAGGTAATTCTATTTGTTTTGGTAAATTCGCCCTTCAAGCCCTTGAACCAGCTTGGATTACATCTAGACAGATAGAAGCGGGACGACGAGCAATTACTCGTTATGCACGTCGTGGTGGAAAATTATGGATACGTATATTTCCGGATAAACCTATTACTATGCGACCTGCAGAAACACGTATGGGTTCAGGAAAAGGATCACCAGAATATTGGGTATCTGTTGTTAAGCCAGGTAGAATACTTTATGAAATAAGTGGAATACCTGAAACTGTTGCTAGAGCAGCTATGAGAATCGCAGCATACAAAATGCCTATACGTACTCAATTTATTACTGTTACGTCCGTACAAAAAAAAAATAAAGAAAATTCAATATAACTACTTGATAAAGCTAAATAAAAAAAAAAAACAATAATTATATAAATAATTAAAATTAGTAATATTTTATTTCTTAATTCTTTACCCCCTTTAAAATAAAAAAAAAAAATTTAAATTTTATACTTTTGGGGGGTTAAAAAAAAAATGATTCAACCTCAAACTTATTTAAATGTAGCCGACAATAGTGGAGCACGAAAATTAATGTGTATACAAATTTTAGGAGCAAGTAATCGCAAATATGCACATATTGGTGATGTAATTATCGCTGTAGTTAAAGAGGCAGTACCAAATATGCCATTAAAAAAATCGGAAATAGTCCGAGCAGTCGTTGTACGAACTTGTAAAGAACTTAAGCGCAAAAATGGAACTATTATACAATTTGATGATAATGCTGCTGTTGTTATTAATCAAGAGGGAAATCCAAAAGGAACACGCGTTTTTGGCCCCGTTGCACGAGAATTAAGAGAATCTAATTTTACGAAAGTAGTGTCATTAGCTCCTGAGGTATTATAAATAGAAATTAAAAATTATAAATTTTTTTTTTCTAATTTAAATTAATAAAAATTTAAATATATTTATTTTTACATTAACTCTTAAATAAAAAAAAATTTAATATTATTATTCAAAAAAAATTAGTTTTTTTTTAGGTATGTAATTATTCTTACATATATCAATTATTTTTAAATTATATATATATATATATATTTTATATTTTCTTTTTTAATTATTTTTATCTTAAATTATTTTCATTTTAAAATTAGCAAAAAAATTTCTAAAAAATTAATTTTTTTTGTCTTAGAAGCTTTTTAACTTATTAAAAAGCTTATTTATATTAATAGTAAGAAGGAGTTTTCATGAGTAACGATACTATTGCTAATATGATTACATCTATAAGAAATGCCAATTTGGAAAAGACAAAAACAGTTCAAATACCAGCCACTAATATTACTCGGAATGTTGGAAGAATTTTATTACAAGAAGGTTTTATAGAAAATTTTAGAGAACATAAAGAAAATAAAAATTATTTTTTAGTTTTTACTTTGAAATATCAAGGAAGAAAAAAAAAACCTTATATAACAACTTTACGACGTATTAGCAAACCAGGCTTAAGAATGTATTCTAATCATAAAGAAATTCCAAAAGTTTTAGGTGGAATGGGAATTGTTATTCTTTCAACGTCTCAAGGTATTATGACAGATCGAGAAGCAAGAGAAAAACAAATTGGAGGAGAAATTTTATGTTATGTATGGTAATTTATTTACATTTTATTTAAATCTTTCACATAGGAAAATCTTTGTAAATAAAAAGACTAGCTAGTACTATATTTCACAACGTTAGTTAACTTAAAAAAGGAGATTTTCCCTTTAATGAAGAAACAAAATTTAATTGATATGGAAGGTATAGTTACAGAATCACTTCCTAATGCAATGTTTCGAGTTTGTTTAGACAATGGATGTGAAGTTTTAACTCATATTTCGGGAAAAATAAGACGGAATTATATTAGAATATTACCAGGAGATCGAGTTAAAGTAGAATTAAGTCCTTATGATTCAACTAAAGGACGCATAACTTATCGCCTTCGTGCTAAATCGCAAAATAGTTAAATTTATTTTTTTAATCAAAATGTCAAAAATATAATAAATTAAAAAACTTAGTATAATTTTTTTTTATATTATAAATAACATAAAATGGGGAATATAAAAATGAAAGTTCGTGCTTCTGTTAAAAAAATATGCGATAATTGTCGGTTAATTCGTAGACGAAAACGAATTATGGTAGTTTGTTCTAATCCAAAACATAAACAAAAACAAGGATAATTTTTTATTAAATAAAAATTTAATAAAAGTCCTGAAAAATATATTTAAATATTTTTTATATATAATTATATTTGAAAGTAAATATATATGATATTAAAATACAATAAATTTTTGAAATAAATAAACAATAATAATTATGCCAAAATTAGTGAAAAAAATTAGCTTGCGCAAAGGTAAACGTAGAATCCCTAAAGGAGTCATTCATATTCAAGCAAGTTTCAACAATACAATTGTTACTGTAACGGATATAAGGGGACAAGCAGTTTCTTGGTCTTCCGCAGGTGCTTGTGGTTTTAAAGGCACGAAAAAAAGTACACCTTTTGCGGCTCAAACTGCCGCAGAAAATGCTATTCGCGTTTTGATCGATCAAGGTATGAAACAAGCAGAAGTTATGATTAGTGGTCCTGGCCCAGGACGAGATACAGCTTTACGAGCTATTCGCCGGAGTGGTATTATTTTAAATTTCGTCCGTGATGTAACTCCTATGCCACATAATGGATGTAGACCTCCAAAGAAGCGACGTGTATAAAATAAAAATATATTATAAAAAACTAGTGTAGCTTTTTTTTTGTCCAAAAATTTTTCAAATATTTAATTAAATAAAAAATTTATTAGAAAAAATTAAAAGCACTAAAAAAAGCTCTAATATTTTTATTATAGAAGTTTTAAATAATTCTAATTTTTTAGTAACTAGTTAACATTTAAAGAAAAGTTACTTTAAATGTTAACTAGTTACTAAAAAATTAAAAAATTAATCTAATATTTTACTATTTTAAAAAAGACCTAAAGTTAATGATTTATCGATAGGTAAAGCTGCTCCGATACCTAACCAAAGGGATACAGCAGTACCGATTAAAAAAACTGTTGTTGCTACTGGACGACGAAAAGGGTTTTGAAATTTATTTACATTTTCTAAGAAAGGTACTGTTAATAATCCTGCAGGTACCGCAGCCATTAAAAGAACACCTAATAATTTATTGGGAACTGTACGAAGTATTTGAAAAACAGGAAAAAAATACCATTCAGGTAATATTTCTAAAGGAGTTGCAAAAGGATTTGCTGGTTCACCAATCATAGAAGGTTCTAGAACGGCTAAACCTACACTACATGCAATAGTACCTAAAATAACTACTGGAAAAATATATAAAAGATCATTAGGCCAAGCAGGTTCTCCGTAATAATTATGTCCCATACCTTTGGCTAATTTAGCACGTAATATAGGGTCACTTAAGTCGGGTTTTTTTGTTATTAGGATAGGTTACTAATAAAAAAAATATTCCCCCTAAAGAATTGGACATGAATTTTTTATTCATCCAACTCAAACTATTATTATTTAAATCTAAAAATTAAAATTTATTTAATTAAGTTGTTTAGTATATAAATTAAATATATTAAATAATTTTATTTAATTAAAAAAAGTTCAAAATCCAAGTATATATATATATTTTTTTAGTAATAAATAACATTAATATTATTTTTGGATTGTCTTATTTTTCATAAGTTTTATTTTCTAATAGTTTTAAAATTATGTACTTACTCAAAATTAACTTGTTAATATATTAACTTTTTTCTCATTAGACCTTTTTTTTACTTCGATGATTATTTCACATTCAAAAACTCAAAAGAAATGAATATAGTTTTTTTATCATATTCATATAATATTAATAAATATACATAAATGTAATAGATATTTTTATTTATTAAATTTTACGAAGCCTTTTTTCAATTTATTAGATCATAGAAAAATTTTTATTTAAAACAAATTTATTTCTTTACCCAAGTTTTTTATTTTCTCATCTTTCTTAAATAATTTGGGATAATAACACATCTTATTTTTATAAATTTTATAATGTGATAGATTAAAAAATCTATAAAGTTTAATAATTAATTCAAGTCACACACTCCCATAATTAATTTTGTCTCAAAAAGTAAACATATATTTTATTTAAATAAAAAATTTGAATAAAATATAAAAAATCCATAAATTTTTTATGATCCTAAGTCTTTAAAAAAAAATTATGGCAATAAATAATTTTGATTTATAGTAATTTTTTTTAATAACAAAGAAATTACTATATTATACAGTTTTATTAAAATTATATTCTAATAATTTATAAAGGACCCGAAATACCTTGTTTGCGGATCATTGAAAAATGCATTAACATAAAAACTGCAGTTAAAAGGGGTAATACGAAAGTATGTAAACTATAAAAACGAGTTAATGTAGATTGACCCACACTAACACTTCCACGTAATAATTCTACTAATGGAGATCCTATAACAGGAATAGCATCAGGTACACCTGTTACAATTTTAACAGCCCAATAACCAATTTGATCCCGAGGTAAAGAATACCCAGTTACACCAAATGAAACTGTTAATACTGCTAAAATAACACCAGTAACCCAAGTTAATTCACGAGGTTTTTTAAAACCTCCTGTTAGATAAACACGAAATATATGTAAAATCATCATTAAAACCATCATACTCGCCGACCATCGATGAACTGAGCGGATTAACCAACCAAAATTAACTTCGGTCATAATATATTGAACAGAGGCAAAAGCTTCAGTAACTGTTGGACGATAATAAAAAGTCATAGCAAATCCAGTTGCTACCTGCACTAAGAAACAGGTTAAAGTAATACCTCCTAAACAATAAAATATATTGACATGAGGGGGTACATATTTACTAGTAATATCATCTGCAATTGCTTGAATTTCAAGACGTTCTTCAAACCAATCATATACTCTATTGGGATAGATAAACTTTTATGTATTTCTTCTCTAAAAACCGTAAATGATACTTTTTCTCATACGGCTTAAATATAAAAAAATAAAATATATATTTATATATATATATATAATTTTTTTTATTATTTTATCTCAAGTTTGCTTTATTTGTATTAACTGCTTTTTTGAGTAATCTTTTACTTCAAATTCTGTTTTTTTAATTAATATGATTAATAACAATTTTATAAAGATTTTCTTGTTTAAAATTTAATAAAAATAACTAAACTTTAGATTTTTACTATATTCCGATGACTAAAAAAAAGTATAATAAGTAAATACTTTTTTGTAACCATTTTAAATTTAATTAAATAAAAAAATCGGGTAACGAAATTTTACTTTTTACTAGTAAATTAAAAAAAAATTAACCATAGTTTAATTTAAATAAAAAAATATTTATTAATATTTTATATAAATTTTATGCTTTAAATGTTTTATTTATAACACTTAATAAATTAAAATAATCTTTTTTTTAAGATTAACAAATTATTTTGTATTTCTAAATTTCATTTATCTGAACAAGTCGCACACCCATAATCCATAAATTCCTTTAATTAATTGATTACACGATTAAACTACCTTAAATATATAAAACAATATTTTTTGTTAGCAAATAAAAAGAATACCTTAAAAAGGTTCAATAAAAAAATTTAAATTTTTTTATTGAACCTTTTTAGAGTATTACCAGCTTACAGGAACTCCATCTAATAATACTGAAGAATTGTAAAGTTCAAGAATAATAACTAAAAAAATTGCAAACAATGCCATTGCAATACCCATTAAAGGTGTTGTACCCCATCCAGGAGCAACTTTACCATATTCTGAGTTAAGTGGTTTTAATATATCTCCCAAACCACTTCGTTTTCCTTTTGTTTTAGGAGTATCATCAATAATTTGTGTAGCCATAAAATTTTATTGCATTTAGTTGAGATTTGTTAACTTTGTGTACTATTATATTAATTAAATTAATCAAAAATAAACCATTCTTTTGGAATTACTTAGAAATGGAAACTGCAACATTAGTCGCTATATTTATCTCGTGTTCACTTGTGAGTTTTACCGGTTATGCTCTTTATACAGCTTTTGGGCAACCCTCTAAAGAACTTAGAGATCCTTTTGAAGAGCATGAAGATTAAGTTAATTATTAAAGACCTTCCCTGAAATCTAAAATAAAGGGAAGGTACATAATTTTTTATTTTTATAAAAAACAAAATAAACTTCAAATTTTTTTATTTTTTTCCTTTAGTCTGAATTTTAGGTGGTTCGCGGAAGAAAATAGCAAAAAAAATTATTCCTGAAGTACCTACCAATAAAAATGTATAAACCAATGCTTCCATAGATTTTATTATAAGTGAGAAGTATGGAGATAGCTTTCGTACTAATTGAAAATAGATTTTATTTAAAACGTTTAAAAAAAAATTGTATATATATATATATATATATATATATTATTTTTTTTTATTAAATTAAATTTATTTTTTTATTAAAAATTATTGAAAAAGATAGAAAAAACCTTGTTAAATTAATTTAAACTATTTGTCTTTTAGTAGTAGGGTCTCCTAATTTCTGGAATGCTCCAAATTCTACTTGTGCATCTAGATCTGGATCAATACCAGCAAAAACATCTCTAAATAAGGTTCTAGCACCATGCCAAATATGACCGAAAAAGAAAAGAAGAGCGAATGTAGCATGGCCAAAAGTAAACCAACCTCGTGGGCTACTACGAAAAACGCCATCTGATTTTAAAGTAGCACGATCAAATTCAAAAATTTCACCTAATTGAGCACGTCTAGCATATTTTTTTACTGTGGCTGGATCACTAAAACTTACTCCGTTAAGTTCACCACCATAAAATTCGACAGTTACACCAACTTGTTCAACACTATATTTAGATTCGGCTCTTCTAAATGGAACATCAGCTCTAACAATTCCTTCTTCATCTACTAAAACTACTGGAAAAGTTTCGAAAAAAGTAGGCATACGGCGAACAAAAAGTTCATGTCCTTCTCTATCTTTGAAAACAGCATGGCCTAGCCATCCAACGGCTATTCCATCTCCATTATCCATAGCACCTGCTCTAAATAACCCACCTTTAGCTGGATTATTACCAATATAATCATAAAAAGCTAATTTTTCTGGAATTTTGGACCAAGCTTCAGATAAACCAAGATTTTCATTTTTACTGGAACGAATTCTTCGATCTATTTCTTGTTGAAAAAATCCTTGATCCCACTGATAACGAGTAGGGCCAAATAATTCTACCGGAGTTGCAGCAGAACCATACCACATGGTCCCAGCGACAACAAAAGCAGCAAAAAATACAGCGGCAATACTACTAGATGAAACAGTTTCAACATTCCCCATACGTAATCCTTTATATAATCGTTGAGGAGGACGAACACTAAGATGAAATAAACCTGCTAATATACCTAAAATACCTGCTGCAATATGATGCGAAGCTATTCCTCCTGGAACAAAAGGATCAAAACCTTCAGCTCCCCAAGCTGGAACCACAGGTTGCACTTTTCCAGTTAATCCATAAGGATCAGATACCCATATACCAGGACCAAATAGACCTGTTACATGAAAAGCTCCAAATGCAAAGCAAAGAACTCCTGATAAAAATAAATGAATCCCAAAAATTTTAGGCAAATCCAAAGAAGGTTTTCCTGTACGTTCATCACGAAATAACTCTAAATCCCAATATACCCAATGCCAGATTGCTGCTAAAAATAATAATCCTGATAATATAATATGGACTGCAGCTACCCCTTCATAACTCCAAATACCTGCGTTACTTACAGTTTCTCCGGTAATACTCCAACCCCCCCAAGATTTTGTTATCCCCAAACGAGTCATGAAAGGTATAACAAACATACCTTGTCTCCACATTGGGTCAAGAATAGGATCAGAAGGATCAAAAACCGCTGATTCATATAAAGCCATAGAGCCGGCCCAGCCAGAAACTAAAGCTGTATGCATTAAATGTACAGCAATTAAACGACCAGGATCATTTAGTACAACAGTATGAACACGATACCAAGGCAAACCCATGGAAATACCCCTTTCTCAAAGAGAATTAGAGACTACGTAACTTTTTTGCATTAATCAATGACTATACTAAAATGAAATGAAGTTTCAACTCATAAAAATAGTTTAAACTTTAATAAATTTTTTTTTTTATAAATTATATATAATATAATTATTAAATTATATATAATATAATTATTAAATTATATATAATAATGACAATATTATTAAAAAAATATAATATAATCTTCTTAATAACATTATAAACTAATTTTTTATTTGTTAGCTACTTATTTTTTGTCTATTTTCATTTTAAGTGCTGTTATATATTTATTTCAAATAAAAAAATGCCCATTGGTGTTCCAAAAGTGCCTTTTAGGCTTCCAGGAGAAGAAGATGCTGTTTGGATCGACGTATAGTGCGTTTATTAAACATATTTGGTTATATGGAAATTATCCATCATCTTTTATTTATTTAATATTAATATAATCTAGATGTTTTTATTTCATTTTAAACTTAATAAATTATTAAAGCTTTAATAGCATGAAATAATATCTTAATAAAATTTATTAAGTAAAAAGGTTTAGTCATCTTTTCTATGGTTAGTGAAACAAAAAATAAAGATTTAAACTTCGTTAAAGATTTAAATTAAAAATTTAGTTAAATTTAATAATTAAAAATTTTATTTTGAAAATTGCTAAAGAATGAGAAAAAAGCAATAGACTTACTTTTATATGTAGGTAAGACTTAACTAAATTTTACCGAAGTAGATTATGAACCTAAAGATATTACTAAAAACCGTTTGTAAAAAAAAGAAGATATAAAATGCGAAAATATTTTAAATAAAAAAAATAGATTACTTAATAAATATATTAAAGAATGAATTGTTTAATATGCTGTTCACTAAGTATATAAAAAACGAACTTAGACTATTAAACAAAGTTATGATAATAATTTAAAATATTTATGAAAAAAAAATATAAAATATTCAAATTTTTATAAAAAACTAAAAAAACTAATAATATTTTTTTCAACTGCTTAAACTGTATTGGGCAAATGAAAAAGCTAGTACAGTTATATAAAAAAAAATAATTTATTAAATTTTATTATAACAATCGACTTTATCGAGAAAGATTACTTTTTTTAGGTCAACACGTAGACGATGAAATTGCAAATCAACTCATTGGAATTATGATGTATTTAAATGGAGAAGATGAAAGTAAAGATATGTATTTATATATTAATTCTCCTGGCGGAGCTGTTCTAGCTGGAATATCTGTTTATGATGCTATGCAATTTGTAGTTCCAGATGTTCATACAATTTGTATGGGATTAGCGGCTTCCATGGGATCATTTATTTTAACTGGGGGTGAAATTACTAAACGTATAGCGTTACCTCACGCTTTGCGCCAATATTTGCTTTTTTTTGATTAGTAAGAAAATGTCTACGCCTCGTAAAAGGTAATAATAGCATGACATTAAAAGCTTGATAAAATCATCTTAAAAGAAAGTTTAATATCAAGATAATTAATTAAAATTTTTTATTTATTTCAGTGTTATAAATATAATTTTCTTTACCTTTTTATTAACTAGAAAATATAAAAATACAAATTTTAAATTTTAGTTAAATTAAAATTTAACTATATTAAAAAAAAACTTTGGCATTGTTTTATAAAAAAAAATATAAAACAATAGAACCATAATAGTATTTAACAAAAGAAAAATGGTATATAAAATTTAAAATAGTTAATTATATTAAAAAATATAAAGCTATACTTTTTTTCAAAACATATTTTATTATTTTATTTTTGGAGCTGTATATAATATACAAAAATGCTTGTACAGTTCATACAATTTTTTATATCAGATTTTAGAATTAGGGTAATGATTCATCAACCTGCTAGTTCTTATTATGATGGACAAGCAGGTGAATGTATGATGGAAGCGGAAGAAGTACTAAAACTTCGTGATTACATTACTCGAGTTTATGTACAAAGAATAGGTAAACCTTTATGGGTTATTTCTGAAGATATGGAAAGAGATGTTTTTATGTCAGCAAAAGAAGCAAAAATTTATGGCATTGTGGATCTTGTAGCTATAGAAAATAATTAAATTTTTAAATAAATTTTTTTTTAATTTAAAACTAAATTTAAAATCTGTTTGATATATATATTTAAATAAATAAAAAAATTTACATTATATTTTCCTGGTTAAAATTAATTTAAACCAATAAATTCTGCATATAATTTAAAATGCCTACTATTCAACAATTAATTAGAAATCGGAGACAACCAATAGAAAATAGAACAAAATCTCCAGCCCTTCGTGGATGTCCTCAACGAAGAGGAGTTTGTACTAGAGTGTATGTGCGACTTGTTATGATTATAAAATTATAAAGAATAAAAAAGTTTAGTATAGCAGAAGAATTTTTTTTATTTTAACAAATTACTAATCTATATTTATTTAATAAATAAATGAAATTTATGGCTTTTATTGGTGCAAATCCAATTACTTTAATGTAAGATAAAAAAGCGAATTTTCAATACTATTGATTTAATTACAGATGTGTTAAGCGAAAAAAAATACAAGAATAATTTTTATTATAGAATAATTGTATGATTGCAAAAACGGATTAATAAGGTCAGCTGTTCAGCAAACTATCAAAATAACATATCGTTACTAGATAAAAAAGTTTTTGATTTTAATACTTTTTTTATTTAGTTAATAAAATAAAGCTAAAATTTGAAAATTATATAAATTACAAATAACATTTTTAAATTTACAAAGCTCCGGTATATAGAAAGGACCTCACCGTTGAAGAAAAAGTCATAGAAACAATGGAATCCATTATTTTTCTTATTTCAAAGTCCTATTCTTTTGTGAATAAGAAGGTTTTTAACTTGAATAAATTATGGTTAGGAAGGTTAAAGTAGCAAAAGCCATTAGAATTTTTACTTTCTACACTAGAAAAGTCAGTTTTTTTTTATGAAAAATAAAAAAATAGTGATAATTAAATTAAATATATATATATTTCGTTTTTCTTTTTTTATTTTAAACAAATTTTTAGAAAATATAATCAATAAAATTAAATTTGTTACTTTTATTTTTCATTTGACTTTTCTATTAATAAGAAAAATAATAATAAAAAATAAATAAAAAAAAAATTATTTTTTTATTCCTTAATTAAAATCAATCAGTAATTAATTTATGAGAGTAGACATCAATGACTAGAGTTAAACGTGGATATGTAGCTCGAAAACGACGAAAAAATATTTTTACACTTACAGCAGGATTTCAGGGGGCTCATTCAAAACTATTTCGGACAGCCAATCAGCAAGGAATGCGAGCTTTAGCTTCTTCTTATAGAGATAGAAATAAAAGAAAAAGAGATCTTCGTCGATTATGGATTACTCGGATTAACGCAGCAGCCCGAAATAATGGAATTTCTTATAACAAATTAATTCAAAATTTATATCAGAATCAAATACTTTTGAATCGAAAAGTGCTTGCGCAAATAGCTTTACTAGATCACAATTGTTTTTTTACAATATTAAAAGAAGTTAGTGAATAATGAAGGAATAAAAAAGAAAGATTAACTAAAAATTCTTCCCTGGAGCAATTGGATTCCAGGGAAGTTAATAAATTATTAAAAAAATTATTGTATAGAAAACTTTAGCAATAATAAATCAAAAAATTAAATTAATTTTCATTATTTGTAAAAGGTAATAAAGCTAAAACACGAGCTCTTTTAATAGCAATAGTCATTAAACGCTGTTGTTTTGAAGTTAATCTGTTCATTCGTCTAGATAAAATTTTTCCTTGTTCACTAATAAATCTACGAAGTAAATTTATATTTTTATAATCAATAATTTCACCTGATCTAATTGGTGGTAAACGTCTACGAGAAGATCGCTTAGATTTATTTATAGCTTGTTTCATAAAAACTATTTATTTTTTTATTTCTTTGTGAATACTATGCTTATTACAATAAGAACAAAATTTGTTTAATTCTAATCGAATAGGCGTATTACGACGGTTTTTTTGAGTAGTATATCTAGAAATACCTAATTTTTTTTTTTCATTATTTTGAGCACAATTAGTACATTCTAAAGTAATTGTTACTCTTACATCTTTATTTTTAGCCATAATACTATTTATCTCGAATATTGAATCTCTAAAATTTATAAAATATATTTAAAAAATTTAGCAATTAAATTTAAATTTTTTAGTGAATTATAATAATAATAATAAAAAACTAAAAAAATTATTATTATTTCTAATATAAATTTTTTTTATATAAAAGTCTATTTTATTTAAAAGACAGGAAGAATTAAAGCATCTGGAAAGAAACGATTAATTTCTATTAATAAACCAGCTAAAAATCCGAACCATGGAGTAGCTAATACGGGTGCTGTAGAAAGATACGTTTTTACATCTTGCATTGTAGGTCTCCTTATAATACATATTTATAAAATTTTAAATAAACTAAGTTTGTTTGTTATATTTCTCATAATTTTCTTATATAATAAAATAATTAATTAAATTTTTTAAGAAAAAAAAATAAATTAAAAATTTACTTTATATTTAATTTTATTTAATTGAAGTTATTTTATCTTAAATAATACTTTTTTTATGAAAAAGAAAAATATTTATATATAAGTTTTTATTTACATAAAAACAATAGCCACTATATATATAAAATTTATCTATATTTTATATATATTTTATAAATAAAATAACTTTAATAATTTTATTTAAATTTTATTAAAAATAGAATTGATAAATTAATAAGAAGTATAGGAAAAACTTAATAAATAAGATACAATTATTTATAAAATAATAATTAATTATGGGAGGGATGTAGCGCAGTTTGGTAGCGCGTTTGTTTTGGGTACAAAATGTCGCAGGTTCGAATCCTGTCATCCCTACCCGAAAATATATATATATAATAAAATTCTACTTTAAAGTAAATTAGTAATGTTAAACTATTTTTTTTTGTTATAAATAAATAAAAATTAAAATATTATTTGTTATTATTAAAAAAAACTTTTTATTTGAAATAAGCGCTCTTAGTTCAGCCCGGTAGAACGCAGGTCTCCAAAACCTGATGTCGTAGGTTCAAATCCTACAGAGCGTGATTGTGAAAATATTTTGAAATAAATTCTGAATTAAAGATCTAATTGATCACCACGTCGATATTGTAAGTAAGCGGTTACAAACAATCCAGCTAAAGTTATTGGAATTGACCCTGGTACAATTCCAGATAGCAATGCTTCAACCATTTTTTATTTAACTAAAATAATATTTAAGTTAGAAACTAACTAAATTTATTATTAATCTCAAAATTTATTCGAGAAATACGATGAAATTGATGGGACCTTAAAAGTTACCTTTTTTATAGTTTTTTAGATAAGTTGTATTTTATTTAAACCAATAAATAAAACTAAAGCTAAAATTGAAGCAGCAAACAAAAATAGAAAATAACTGATTATAGTAAGCATGAGAAAAATCCTAATGATAATATAACAAATTTAGTATACATCTTTTGTAAAACAATTACCTAAATTCTTTATGAATTAAAATTTTATTAATTAAAAATACTTTTGACAATTATAAATATAACATTGACTTTATTTTGTTCAATGCTTTTTTTATAGTAGCAGATTTAACTAATTTTGCCACTATTTTATTTCGTATAATTTCTATTTTCTATAAAAATCTAATTAAAATTTAATTAATTATATTAATAAGACTTTATATTGATAGTTTAATTAAATTAAATTAAATTCTATTTATTTTGTTGAAAAAAAAAGTATTAAATATAAAGTTTAATTAATAAAAAATAATTTATTTTTTATTTATTATTTTATTCATTATATAAGTATATTAATTTCTACTAAAAGTATTTATTATTTATAATAGTTAATTTTATTTTTAATTTAATTTATAAAACTTTAATAATTAAATTAGTATAATATACTAAAAAAGGTGTTATATTTTACATAATAAATTAATAATTTTATGAAAAATTAATTAAATTTACTAAAAAATTTAAAAAACTTTTAATTTTTTACATCTTTTTATTTTATTTGTCTTGCTGCGTTAAAACAACCCTAGATATACTGATTTAGTATGCTTCAAAAATACCTTTGGTATAACAATGATAATCTAACTAGGCTAAAAAAAGATCTATATTTTATAAATTTTTTTAGATTTAATCTTTTTATGGAATTTTTCGCAGCCTCTACAAATATATATATGGAGTTAAGCATGTCTGGAAATACAGGAGAACGCCCTTTTGCTGATATTATTACCAGTATCCGATATTGGGTAATCCACAGCATAACTATACCATCTTTGTTTATCGCAGGTTGGCTATTTGTTAGTACAGGTTTGGCTTATGACGTTTTTGGAAGCCCCCGACCAAATGAATATTTTACGGAAAGCCGACAAGAAGTTCCTTTAATTACTGGTCGTTTTAATTCACTAGAACAAGTTGATGAATTTACTAGATCTTTTTAGGAGGTATTAATGACTATAGATAGAACTTATCCGATTTTTACAGTTAGATGGTTGGCCGTTCACGGACTAGCTGTACCTACAGTTTTTTTTTTAGGTTCAATTTCAGCAATGCAATTTATTCAACGATAAATTTGAATAATAAACTTTATTTGAAATGTAAAGATATGACACAACCAAACCCAAACAAACAAAGTGTAGAATTAAATCGTACTAGCCTCTATTGGGGCTTGTTATTGATTTTCGTATTAGCTGTTTTATTTTCTAATTATTTTTTTAATTAATTAGAACAAAAATTCTTTTGCCTTATTTGGAATGAATTTAAAATTTAATATTTATAACTGTTTTTTTTTTCTGTTTAAGTTGTAACTAAAAATGAAATTTAAAAAAGGGGTGTAGGAGAAATGGCAAATACCACCGGAAGAATTCCTTTATGGTTAATAGGTACTGTATTTGGTACTCCTGTAATTGGTTTAGTGGGTATCTTTTTTTATGGCTCATACTCCGGATTAGGCTCATCGTTATAATAATTTATATATATATAAATTATTCATAAAATGAATAAATTATAAGAAAATTAAAAAAAAAATTTAATTAAACAAAATTTTGTTATTTAAATAATAATAAAATTGAAAAGATACTATAAAATTTTATTGCATAAAATTTTATAGTATCTTTTCAATTTAGTAAAAAAATAAATCTTTTTTTTATTATTCTAATTTTCTTTTTATAATATATAATAAAAAAATTTAGAGTATTGAGATAAATAATATAATAAATAAAAAAAAATATACCTATATATTTTTTTTTATTTACATCTTAAAAATGTAAATAAAAAAAAAGAAGTTTGTTTTTCAAAACGAGCCATTTTAAAAAGTTTAATCGGAAAATCTATTATATTTTCACAATAAGCAATATGAGCCATTTTTATGTATAGTTCATCAGCTTTCCATTTTTTATAAGATACAATTAATTTAAAAATCAAATACAAAAAAGATTTTTTTGGTAATTTTTTATTTCTATTTTCATATATATTTTTATTTTTATATAAATATTGATTATATATACTTTTTTTTAATTTTTGATTTTTTTTTTTTATAATCATAAAAAAATATATATTATAGTAGAATTTATTATAATATTTAGGAAACCTTCCCCCCCATTTAGTTAATTGATATGTATTTATTAATGCTTGTTGAGTAAAATTTTTTAAATAATTTAATTTTAATGTATATCCATGATAATTTAACATTTCTTTTAATAGAGGAAAAAGATAATAATATTCAAAATATTCAATTTCTAAAGAAATAACTATCATATTATATAAACATAAAAAACCTAAATTAAATTTCATTATAATGATCATCCATAATAGAAAAGAATTCTATTAATCAAACGCTTTAATTTAATTTTTTTATTCAAAAATTAAAAATTCATTTCTGCTAATTGAACTTTTTCAAATTGTTTCTTTTTAAGTACTAAGAATATTTGTGCTAATATAACGGATGCAAAAAATAATAAAAGACCTTGAATACGTAATTGATCCTGAAGTACTATTTCTGCATCTCCCTGACCAAACCCACCCACATTAGGATTATTTGTTAAAGGTTGATCTGCTTGAATTAATTCACCTTCTGAAATAATAAGTTCTGGTCCTGAAGGCACAATATCTACAACTTGGCGACCGTCTAAACTATCAATAGTTATTTCATAACCACCTTTTTCTCTACGTAAAATTCTACTTACTTTACCTGTAATGGATGAATTATAAACAGTATTATTACTCTTACTTCCATCTGGATAAATTTGTCCTCTTCCTCTATTAGCACCTAAGTATATAGGATATTTTAGAAAATTTGTTTCTTTATTAACAACAGGATCTGGTGAAAGAATAGGAAATATAATTTCACTATATTTTTTACCCGGAATAGGACCTATTACAATAATATTTTTTTTATCAGAACTATACGATTGAAAATAAAGATTACCTATTTTCTCTTTCATTTCTGGAGGAATACGATCTGAAGGTGCTAATTCAAATCCTTTTGGTAAAATAAGTACAGCTCCTACATTTAATGCTCCTTTTTTACCATTAGCAAGAACTTGTTTAATTTGTGTATCGTAAGGAATTTTAACAACAGCCTCAAATACAGTATCTGGTAATACAGATTGAGGAACTTCAATATCTACGGGTTTTTTAGCTAAATGACAATTGGCACATACAATACGACCGGTTGCTTCTCGAGGGTCTTCATATGCTTGTTGTGCAAAAATTGGATATGCTTCGGAAATAGACGGCCAAGCTATCATTTTCATCAAGAGTATGATCGAAATCGATCGAATCAAACACTTTTTTATCCAGTGATTAATATTTTTGTTCTGCATAGTTCAATTATTCTTTTCCAAAAAATTCATAGGATACTTAGCTAAACTAGTGATCCTTATTTATAATTTTGCTCATTATAATAATAATGAAGATCATAAATCAAAAATATTCTACTCTACATTATTAATCAAAAGAACTAACTAATAATTAACAAATTATTTTATAATTAAATATTTATTTTTTATTCATTCATTGTATGATAAGTGGCTACGATAGAGGGAGATATACGGTTTAAATGCCGAAAAATCCAATATTTAAAAACAGTATCTAAAATGACTGGAAAAGTTGAAACAAAACAAGATATTATATGTTTATTATGGGCAAATCCCAAATGTTCTAAAAAAGAACCTATAACTATTTCCCAACCATGAGGTGAATGAAATCCAATACATGAATCTGTTAATAAAAGAATAAAAAAAGCTTTCATTGTATCACTTAAACTATAAAATAATTCTTGAATCCAAGAATTTAAAATAGCTAATCTTTTTTTGCCTAAGATAAAAACGGCGCTTAAAATAATAAAATAAATAATGTCTGTTAATAACTGTAAAAGAGTATTTAAACTATTTTCATTATATATTTTGACTAACTGAATTGTTTTTTGATGAATTTCTATATTAAGATCATGTGATTTTATTTCTTTCAAAGAATTTACCATTATTTTATCTAACCAAATAAGTTCTTCTATCTCTTGAAGTCGTTTTAATGCTATTTCTTGTTGAAAAGAATTAAGAAAAATTTGAAATTGATAAGTATTCCACCAAATTTTGAGCCAAGGCTCTAAGAACCAAATTTTGAAGAAAATGGAAAATCCCCAGGGAAAAGAAAATAAAAATAACATATATTGTACAGAAGCCAATGCCTGATAGCGAGATATTTGAAAATCTTGAAGAACTAATGAAGTTGATTGTCCTGTTAACTCTGCTTGAAATCCAGATAAAGTACGAGTTATTGAACGAGGTACAAGACCTATAGATTCATAAGCCGCTGTAGTAACATCAATTTTTTCAAAATTTAGGAAATATAAAGTATTTTCTAATTTTTTTTTTTCAAGAGAAAAAAGAGAAAAAGAATAATAATTCTTCCATGTATCTAAGTCATTTAAACTAGCTTCAATCCAAGCTAATTTTTTATTCATTTGTTCAAATTTTTTTGAATCTTTTCTTACTAAATTAGTTAAAATAAAAGAAGTTTTAATTTTAATAATTTTTTTTTTACAATTAATTTTAGCTTTGTCTATTTTATTTTCAATTTCCTTTACAAAGTTTTTAGGTGAAAAAAAAAAATTTAAAATATTTTTCCAAAGAGGAAGAAAATAAAACTGCGGAAACATTAAAATTTGTGGAATAAATTTAATAAAAACTATAAAATAATTAGTAACTTTAGAAAAAAAAGAATTAAAAAAATTTGATATAGCTAAGACTAAATTATTTATAATGCTTAAAACAAATAAACTAATTTTATATTCTAAAAGACTGCAATATATTATAAATACATAGTTATTTAAATTTGTATTTATATATAACATTATGGCTTGCCAAGACCGTCTTGAAGACAAATTTTTACTTTTATAAGAAAAATAATCTTTTTTTATATATTGTATTTTTTTGCTTGTTTTATAAGCTCTTTCCAAAGAACGGTATGGTGTTTTTGATAACCAAAAATAGAATTGCACATAATAAGATTTCATAAATACTATTTAATTAGATTCGCTAAAACGGAAAAAAACAATATTAAAGTTTTTTATTCTATATTAATTAGACAAATTAAAATTTATTTTAAATTTTTTTTTATTATTTTTTAATTTTAAAATCCTTCTATAGATACACGTAAAAATCGAGCTAATTCTGCAGCTTTTTCTTCGATTTCTCTCAAAGTAAAATTTTCCCCAAAACGTGTTAAAGGAATATCTTGTTGACCTTTTATTTTCATATAGAGAATACGCCGAGGATAAATACCTTCTTGAACTTCCATACGTATTCCTTGTATATCTTTCATGAAGAAATTAATATAAATACGCCGATTTTTCCCAGGAAATCCCCAACGAAATAAAGAAACAATTTTTTCTTTTTTGTCAAATTTATTATAACCACTACCTACATTCCATAAAATCGTGCACCATAAATAAAAACTAAGAAATAACCCTGCGGTACCATAGAAACACATTACAACCCCTTGAGGTACAAAAAGAATTTGTTGAGATGATAAGAAAGGTATTAGATCTTTACCGAAATAACTAGAAAATCCTACGGAAAAAAATCCGAATGCACCAAATAAAAGAATAAATGCCCAACAAAAATTACTGATTCTTCGAGATCCTATTATGGGCTCTACCCAAAGCCATTCAGATTCGCGCTTCATATTGACGTCTCCAAAAATTTATGAAATATAACTAGCAAAAAAAAACAAAATTAAATTTTTTTATATATTAAATTAATATTTAGTAGTTTAAAAAAAGATTAATATAGTTTTTTTATTAGATTCAAATAAAATAAAAAACTATATTAATCTTTTTTATATAGGTTTGAATCTGTCATTTTTATTTATATATATATATATATCTATATACATATTTATATAGATATATATATATATTTATTAATTGAAATTTGAATAAAAATTATAGATTTAAAAGTTAATAAATAGACGAAATATAAGAATAATCTAAAATTTTTATTAAAAAATTAATAAAAATTTTAGATTATTTCGTCTTGTTCGATATATATAAATAAAGAAGCCATTGTAATTGCTGGAAAAACTAGACCTATTGGAGGAACGAGAATCGAAGGTAAATAAGAAGCTGTCATAAAAAAATTACCTTTAATAAATAATATTATTTGTAGAAAAAATGGTTATGAAAAAAATAAAAAAGTTAATTATACCGTTTTTCTAAAAAAGATGTTAATATATTTTTTTATAATTACTTAAAAGTTTTTTAATATTAACTTAAAAATAAATAAATATTAAAAATTTAATTAAAATTTAAAAGTAATTATATTAATATATAAAATTTTAGCATCTATACGAAAATTATAACATTTAAAAAGAATAAAAAAAATTTAATTAAAATTTTTATTAAAAAAAAAAAGAAATTCATAAAACAAATGTTAAATTGAAGAAAAGAATTATTATGCTCTTTATAAGCAGCTAAACCATAAAGTTCAAATATTTTACCTAAAACTCCTTTTAGAAGGTTACGTGGAACAATTAAATCGAGTAAACCATGATCAAATAAAGATTCAGCAACTTGAAAACCATATGGTATTTTTTGACGTAATGTTTGTTCAATTACTCTTTTACCAGCAAACGCAATATATGCTTTAGGTTCAGCAATAATTATATCTCCTAACATACCAAAACTAGCAGTAACTCCGCCAGTTGTAGGATATGTAAGAATAGCTATATAAAGAAATTTTTTTTTAGCTTGATGAATTTGTAAAACAGATGAAATTTTAGCCATTTGCATTAAGCTTAATGTTCCTTCTTGCATTCGTGCTCCTCCAGAAGAGCATACAATAATTAATGGCATAGAATTTTCAGTAGCATATTCAATAAGGCGGGTTATTTTTTCACCTACTACAGAACCCATACTTCCTCCCATAAATTGAAACTCCATAACTCCAAGAGCAATTAAATTTTTATTTAATTTGCCTATACCTGTTTGAATAGCATCGGTTAAACCAGTTCTTTTTTGATAAAAAATAACACGACTTTTATAAGAATCTTCATCCGAAAATTTTAGAACATCTCGAGCAACCATATCTTCATCCATAGGTTGCCAGGTTCCACGATCAATTAAAAGTTCAATTCTTTCTGTACTGCCTATTTGTAAATGGTATCCACATTCTTCACAAATAGATTTGTTTTGTTTTAAAAATCTAACATAAAGGATATTTTCACAATTATCACGTCGAGTCCATAATCCGTTAGTAGTATTAATTTTAAGTCTTTTTCTTTCATTAAGAATATATCCTTTTGTAGCTTTTTCGATAGAAGCTCCAATTAAGCCACCAAATCGGCGTTTATCTTCAAACCAATTCATTAAAGACATATTAGTAGTTTTTATTTTATTTTTCCACATTAACAGTGAATACATATTTTATATAATTAATATTTTTTAATAATCAATAATATTAAAATTTTTTTTATCTAACATAATATATAATTAAAATAATTGGAGTTTGACACAAATAAAAAAAAAACTAATTAAAAGAATTTATTCTTTATTTAATGGTTTAGAAGGGATTTGAACCCTTGACTTCATGGTTCGGAACCATACGCTCTAATCCACTGAGCTACAAAACCTTCAAAAAAAAGATTAATTAGAAATTTTAATAAGTATAAAAAACCCTATAGGGGTTTTTTATACTTATTATTAATTTATTCTTCTTTTATTTTACTAAATTTAAGAACTTACTTTGACAGAAATAAAAGTCAAAGTAAAAAATTTAAATTATATAGTATCAATTGTATCAAACTCAAATTTAATTTCTTTCCAAACTTCACAAGCCGCGGCTAATTCAGGACTCCATTTGGTAGCTTCACGAATAATTTCATTACCTTCGCGAGCAAGATCACGTCCTTCATTACGAGCTTGTACACAAGCTTCTAAGGCAACTCTATTAGCAACTGCTCCAGGTGCATTACCCCAAGGGTGACCTAAAGTTCCTCCACCAAACTGTAATACAGAATCATCTCCAAAAATTTCGGTTAATGCTGGCATATGCCAAACATGAATACCACCAGAAGCTACAGGTAAAACACCTGGTAAAGAAACCCAGTCTTGGGTGAAATAAATACCACGGCTTCTATCTTTCTCGATATAATCATCACGAAGTAGATCCACAAAACCTAAAGTTACTTGACGTTCTCCTTCAAGTTTACCTACTACAGTACCAGCGTGAATATGGTCTCCACCGGATAAACGTAATGCTTTAGCTAATACACGGAAATGCATGCCATGATTTTTTTGTCGGTCAATAACTGCATGCATTGCACGGTGAATATGAAGAAGCAAGCCATTATCACGGCAGTAATGAGCCAAACTAGTATTTGCAGTAAAACCACCTGTTAAATAGTCATGCATAACAATAGGCATGCCTAATTCTCTAGCAAACTGAGCTCTTTTCATCATTTCTTCACATGTACCTGCGGTAGCATTTAAATAATGTCCTTTAATTTCACCTGTTTCAGCTTGAGATTTATAAATAGCTTCAGCTACAAATAAGAAACGATCTCTCCAACGCATAAAAGGTTGAGAATTTACATTTTCATCATCTTTTGTGAAATCAAGTCCACCACGAAGACATTCATATACAGCTCTACCATAGTTTTTAGCAGATAAACCCAATTTTGGTTTAATAGTACATCCTAATAATGGACGACCATATTTATTTAATTTATCTCTTTCAACTTGAATACCATGAGGTGGACCTTGGAAAGTTTTGGAATAAGCTGGAGGAATACGTAAATCTTCTAGACGTAAAGCTCGTAAAGCTTTAAATCCAAAAACATTACCAACAATAGAAGTAAATAAATTGGTAACAGAACCTTCTTCAAATAAATCTAATGGGTAAGCAACATAAGCAATATATTGATTTTCTTCTCCAGGAACTGCTTCAAGATCATAGCATCGTCCTTTATAACGATCAAGACTGGTAAGTCCATCGGTCCAAACAGTGGTCCATGTACCAGTGGAGGATTCCGCAGCTACTGCAGCTCCTGCCTCTTCAGCGGGTACTCCTGGTTGAGGAGTCATTCGAAATGCTGCTAAAATATCAGTTTCTTTAGTCTGATAATCTGGAGTGTAATAAGTTAATCTGTAATCTTTAACACCAGCTTTAAATCCAACACCTGCTTTAGTCTCCGTTTGTGGTGACATAGGTCCCTCCCTACAACTCAATTGATAACTCTTGCAAGGATGAGGTCTGCTCGACAAATAAGTTTTTTTAATCTTATAAAAAAACATCTTTGATATTTAATTTTGTCTATTTTTAGACAAAGTTATTTTACTATAACAAAACAGTATTATTGTATAGTATTTTTTACATTTGATGCAACTCAGATTATTTTTAGTAAATTATTTTTATTTGTATAAGCATTGACCTAATAATCTTTTGAATGTTAAACTAATTAATAAAAATAAAATTTGATTAAAAACATAGTAAGAAATAAAAGAATAAACTATTACCTAATTCAATTTATTTTTTGAAAATAAAATAAAATTTTTTTATTTAAATATATTTATTATTTACTCTTATTTTTAGACTGTAAAAAATAATTATTTCTTACACTTTTTAATTTTTTTATTTAATATACTTATATATATAAGTAATTAGTTGAAAGTAATTTTTTTCTTCAATAATTAAATGATCGAGTTGATACTAAATATTTTTTTAATATAATCAGCAACTAATTTATTACTTCTAAATTTTATGAAAACAGATTCTCGCACTTTTGGTACTTCAACACTTATTGCTAAAAATATAGGACGTATTACTCAAATTATTGGTCCCGTATTAGATGTTACTTCTTCCCCAGGTAAAATGCCTAATATTTATAATTCTCTAATAGTTAAGGGTCAAAATACAGCAGGTCAAGAAATTAATGTTACTTGTGAAGTACAGCAATTACTAGGAAATAATAAGGTTCGAGCCGTTGCTATGAGTGCGACAGATGGTTTAATGAGAGGAATGCAAGTTATTGATACAGGAGCTCCTTTGAGTGTTCCAGTTGGGGAAGCTACTCTTGGACGTATTTTTAACGTTCTAGGAGAAACTGTTGATAATCTTGGTCCCGTAGATGCTAGTACAACCTTTCCGATTCATAGATCTGCTCCGGCTTTTACACAGTTAGATACTAAATTATCTATTTTTGAAACAGGAATTAAAGTAGTAGATCTTTTAGCTCCTTATCGACGTGGTGGAAAAATCGGATTATTTGGAGGAGCTGGTGTAGGCAAGACCGTACTTATTATGGAATTAATCAATAACATTGCTAAAGCACATGGTGGTGTATCTGTATTTGGCGGAGTAGGAGAACGTACTCGTGAAGGAAATGATCTTTACATGGAAATGAAAGAGTCAAAAGTAATTAATGAAGAAAATATTTCAGAATCAAAAGTAGCTTTGGTTTATGGTCAAATGAATGAGCCACCTGGGGCTCGTATGAGAGTAGGGTTAACTGCTTTAACAATGGCCGAATATTTTAGAGATGTTAATAAACAAGATGTGCTTTTATTTATTGATAATATTTTTCGTTTTGTTCAAGCCGGCTCAGAAGTATCTGCTTTATTAGGTAGAATGCCATCTGCTGTAGGTTATCAACCAACTTTAAGTACAGAAATGGGTACTTTACAAGAAAGAATAACTTCAACAAAAGAAGGCTCTATTACTTCAATTCAAGCAGTTTATGTACCTGCAGATGATTCAACTGACCCAGCGCCTGCTACAACTTTTGCACATTTAGATGCAACTACTGTATTATCAAGAGGATTAGCAGCCAAAGGTATTTATCCAGCAGTAGATCCTTTAGATTCGACTTCTACTATGCTTCAACCTTGGATTGTAGGTGAAGAGCACTATGAAACGGCTCAGGGGGTTAAGCAGACATTACAACGCTATAAAGAATTACAAGATATTATAGCTATTCTTGGACTTGATGAATTATCAGAAGAAGACAGATTAACTGTAGCAAGAGCACGAAAAATTGAGCGTTTTTTATCACAACCGTTTTTCGTAGCAGAAGTATTTACAGGTTCTCCAGGTAAATATGTTAGTCTTATTGAAACCATTAAAGGTTTTCAAATGATTCTTTCTGGGGAATTAGATAGTTTTCCTGAGCAAGCTTTTTATTTAGTAGGTAATATTGATGAAGCTACTGCAAAGGCCGCAACCTTACAAGTGGAGAATTAATAAAACATGACCCTAAATCTTCGTGTAATGGCTCCAAATCGAATTGTTTGGAATTCGGAAGTACAAGAAATTATTTTATCTACAAACAGTGGTCGAATTGGTATATTACCCAACCATGCACCACTTTTAACAGCCTTAGATATAGGTATTATCAAAATACGGCTTAATGAAAAATGGTCTACTATGGCATTAATGGGTGGTTTTGCTATGATAGACAATAATCAAATGACAATTTTGGTAAATGAAGCAGAAAAAGCTAATGAAATAAACTTGCAAGATGCTCAAGAAACTTTTCAGATGGCTCAAACTAAACTATCTCAAGCAAACGGTCGAAAACAAGCTATTGAAGCTAATTTAACTTTGAAAAGAGCAAAAGCGCGCTTAGAAGCTATTGAAGCTATTTTCTAAAATTAAAAATTTTAGTGAACTCAATGGTATATAATCTATATACCATTGAGTTCTTTTATTAATTATTTACCTACTATTGGATTTGAACCAATGACTCTCGCCGTATGAAAGCGATACTCTAAACCACTGAGTTAAGTAGGCTATTAATATTTTAGCCTATTAATTAACATATAAGCAATATTTTTATGAATATATTCAAAAAATATATAAAATAAAAAAAATCTTTTATTTTATTTAAATATTTGAATAATTGTCTTGACAAAAAAAAAAAAATATGTTACTAATGTTATTAGTTGAAAATAATAATAAGGGCTATAGCTCAGCGGTAGAGCACCTCGTTTACACGTGCGCCAATGCTTTTAAAAAAATTATTGTGTTATACGATTCAGAATAAATTTTATTTTATGAAATATTTTGTCTTACTTTTATGATCAATATAACAGAAAAATAGCATGACAAAAAATTAAATTTTAATTTATAATAAATTAAAATTTATCTTTTAGTTGATATGGTAAAATTGAAAATGATTCAATGCTAAGCATGATGAGGATAGTACGAGGACCTCGAGATATTCTATTTTCTTACTTGATAAGCTTCAAGGTGTCTGAAGTTTCGAAATCTGCAAGTAATAGAAATTCATTTTGAGTAAATCCATGCTAAATTAAGCAAACCTATGTCAACATTAATTTTTTTTTTTAACTTTGGGATTGCTTCAAAAGATTTTTTTAAGCACACGGAGCTATTTCATTATTTCAGTGAAAAAAAAAAGGATAGCAAAATAACTAAATTTATTTTTAGTTGATGAAAGAGCCCAATGCAATAAAAACTGCATGTTGGGTTCTCAAAATAGTTATAAATAAATTTCAAATAAATATTTTTAACTATTTTACCGAGATTGTCTACGGTTCGAATCCGTATAGCCCTAAATTATTAAAATATTTAGTATTTTAATTATTATTATTACCTTCTATTAGTTCATATATTTGTTTATAGTTTGTATATATATATATTAATTAATATTTTATTCATATGTATATATGAATAAAATATTTAATTAATTAAATTTTATTTTTATTTAAAATAAAATTGTTCTTCTTATTTTACAGGAGTATATTAATGTTTTTATTACCTAAATACAATTCTTTTTTTATTTTTTTATTAATAGCCAGTTTTATTCCTATATTAACTTTCTCAATTTCTAAAATTTTAGCACCTATTAGTAATAATGATCAAGGACCAGAAAAACTAACTAGTTATGAATCGGGTATAGAACCAATGGGCGATGCTTGGATCCAATTTCAAATTCGCTATTATATGTTCGCTCTAGTTTTTGTTATTTTCGATATAGAAACAGTTTTTCTTTATCCTTGGGCCATGAGCTTTAATGAATTAGGCCTATCTGCTTTCATTGAAGCTTTAGTTTTTGTATTCATTTCGGTTATCGGTTTAGTTTATGCATGGCGCAAAGGAGCACTAGAATGGTCTTAAATTCTAACGAATACAATTATAAAAATCAAATTAATAATTCTATGAAGCCACTTATAAATTCACTCTCCAATAAAAAAAACTCAAATTCAATTATTTTAACAACTTTTAATGATTTTTCAAATTGGGCTAGACTTTCTAGTTTATGGCCACTTCTTTATGGTACTAGTCGTTGTTTCATTGAATTTGCTTCATCAATTGGCTCACGCTTCGATTTCGATCGTTATGGTTTAGTCCCAAGGTCTAGTCCAAGACAAGCGGATCTTATAATAACAGCTGGTACTGTAACAATGAAAATGGCACCCTCTTTAGTAAGATTATATGAGCAAATGCCTGAGCCTAAATATGTGATTGCTATGGGAGCGTGTACTATTACAGGAGGTATGTTTAGTACAGATTCGTATAGTACAGTTCGTGGAGTAGATAAATTAATTCCTGTAGATATTTATTTACCTGGTTGTCCACCAAAACCGGAAGCTATTATAGATGCTATAATAAAACTTCGTAAAAAAGTAGCTCAAGAAACATATAAAGATAAATATAAATTTAAACAAGGAGAGAGATATTTAACATTAAATCATAAATTTAATTTTGTATCTACTATTAATACTAAACAATCTAATAAACAGTTATATCCTCAATTTTCTAAATCTCAATTTTCTAAATCTCAATTTAATTCAACTTTAGAAAATTTTGCTTTAATTGAAAAAAATAAAAATTTAACTTTTTTATTAGAAAAAGAGAATAATAAAAAAAATATTCAAAATAAATAGAATTTTTTAAAAACTTAAATATGTTAGATACTTATACAAATAATTCTACTCCTACTAAAATACAAGGTCGATTATCTGGTTGGTTAACGAAACATAACCTAGCTCATCGACCTTTAGGTTTTGATTATCAAGGTGTAGAAATTTTACAAATTAAATCTGAAAATTGGCTTTCTATAGCGGTTGCTTTATATATCTATGGTTCTAATTATCTTCGTTCTCAATGCGCTTATGATGTAGCACCTGGTGGGTTATTAGCCAGTGTATATCATTTTACAAAAGTACAAAATAATGCAGATCAACCCGAAGAAATATGTATAAAAATTTTTGTATCGAGACAAAAGCCTAAAATACCATCTGTTTTTTGGATTTGGAAAAGTGCAGATTTTCAAGAACGGGAATCTTATGATATGCTAGGAATTTATTATGAAAACCATCCACGTCTTAAACGTATATTAATGCCTGATACTTGGATTGGTTGGCCGTTACGTAAAGATTATATTGTACCGGATTTTTATGAATTACAAGATGCTTATTAATCTAAATTTAGAAGCTAAAAGAAAATTTATTTTAGGTGAATAAATATATTAATTAGAGATCTACTTTTATTTTCTTTTTTTTTTAATTTGTTTTATTGTCTTGAATTAGACAATAAAACAAATTAATCTATATGTAAAAGTATCATAAAATAAATATATAATAAAAATAAAAAATATATATAAAATAATTTTATAATGCCAGAAACCAGATTTGAACTGGTGACACAAGGATTTTCAGTCCTCTGCTCTACCAACTGAGCTATTCCGGCTTTTTTGATCGGCTTATCCTAACATAAACTTCTAGTTTATGTCAATAAAAAATTATAGTTTTGGGGGTAGAGGGACTTGAACCCTCACGGTCAATAAAGCCAACGGATTTTCTTTCTACTACAATTTAAATTGTTGCTAAGATTAGCATGTAAAATTGGACTCTATCTTTATCCTCGCTTAATATCTAAAAAATAAATTTTAAATAATTTTAAAAATATTATTCGTTAGGATAGCTTCCATTGAGTCTCTGCACCTATTTTATTTTCAAACGAAATAAAATTTGGCTCAGGATTGCTTATATTTTTATCAACCTAAGTTTCCCTGAATCTGAAAACTAGCATTTAGTAAGTTTTTCTACTAACGCCCAAATTATTTAAGTCCGTAGCGTCTACCAATTCCGCCATACCCCCTTTATTTTTTAATTTGAATTAAAAAATAAAATTATATAAAAAAAAATTATAATTAGTAAAATTTTACTACATTAAACAATTATAATATTTTATAAGTTTTAAGGCAACACTTTATGTATATATATATATATATAACTTTTTTTTTAATTAGTAAAATCCAGCATTTTTTTTTAAACCAAATTATTGCATTATTAAATTTTTATTGATATAATAATTAAGTTAGCCAAAATAGAAGAAAAAAAGAATAATAATTATTATTATTATGGTTAATAAAGCCTGCTTAGCTCAGAGGTCAGAGCACCGCACTTGTAATGCGATGGTCATCGGTTCGACTCCGATAGCGGGCTTTTTTTAATAATAAATATATTACTGAAGATGGATCTTAAAATAAAAAAAATTAAAACCTTTTAAAAGTTTATTTATATTAAAAAAGTAATATTGTTTTTTTTGTAGTGTCCCTCATGTTATGATGTTTTTGACTAAAAAAAAAATATATAATTTTTTTGTAAGAAAAGTTGAATAAAATTGAAGTAAAAAAACTTTATAAAAAAAAATAAATTGATTGAATATCTTTTACTTTTTATTATGAATATTATTATTATTATTATTTCATCTTTCTTTATGTAAATTTTTTTTGTAAAAATAAGGAGTTTTTATGTCCCGTTATCGAGGACCTCGTGTAAGAATAATACGTCGTTTAGGAACTTTACCAGGACCGACTAATAAAACACCCCAGTTAAAATCTAGTTCTATCAATCAATCAACATCTAATAAAAAAATTTCTCAGTATCGCATTCGTTTGGAAGAAAAACAAAAATTACGTTTTCATTATGGAATAACAGAACGACAATTACTTAATTATGTACGTATTGCTAGAAAAGCAAAAGGATCCACAGGTGAAGTTTTATTACAATTACTTGAAATGCGTTTAGATAATGTTATTTTTCGATTAGGTATGGCTCCTACGATTCCTGGAGCAAGACAATTAGTAAATCATAGACATATTTTAGTTAATGATTGTATAGTAGATATACCAAGTTATCGGTGTAAACCTCAGGATTTTATTACTATAAAAAATCAACAAAAATCTAAAACTATAATTAATAAAAATATAGAGTTTTATCAAAAATCTAAAATACCAAATCATTTAACTTATAGTTCTTTAGAAAAAAAAGGATTAGTTAATCAAATATTAGATCGTGAATCAATTGGTTTAAAAATAAATGAATTATTAGTTGTAGAATATTATTCTCGTCAAGCTTAACTAAGAATTAATAGTATTTTTAATTATATACATAATAAAAATTTATAACTCCGGAAAGAGAGGGATTCGAACCCTCGGTAAACAAAAGCTTACATAGCATTTCCAATGCTACGCCTTCGACCACTCGGCCATCTCTCCTATAATATTCAATATTCTTCTGTAATTTTAATTTATGTAATTTTAAGTCATAAGTTTGTAGAATAGCAAGTTTTTTTAATTAAGAAATTAAATTTATTTAAATATTTAATATATATATATATTTATATTTAAATAAATATATTATAAAAAAAATTTAATGGATTTATTCTCAAATAAAGGGAATATTAAAAATTTGACAAAGCTCTATTTGATTATGCCTCGATCCCAAAAGAATGATAATTTTATTGATAAAACTTTTACAATTGTTGCTGACATTTTATTACGAATAATTCCGACTACACAAAGGGAAAAAGAAGCTTTTAGTTATTATAGAGATGGTGCGATTTGACTCTTGAACTCTCGTTAAAATGAATTTTATAGAGAATAAAACATGAAAACATTTAATTACATGAAACTTATACTTAGTGAAGGTTAATTTAGAAAAAAAAATTCCTTCTGTCGTGTACCCTCGATTAATGTAGCCTTTAATCTTTCAGTCTTCTAGGGATTAGAGTATTAAGCAAAAGGTTAACGCTATAATTTCAAGTTTACTTTATAAGCATACATAGTTGGAAAAGCATTACGTGTAGAAATCAACAACACAAAAACTTCGTCAAATTTTAAATAAAAATTTTTTATACGCAATAGTAAAAATTATTTACTAATAAATTTATGGTTAGGAAAACAAAAATCCATCTCATTTGTAAATTGGGTACTCATATAACCATCGGAGATTGTTGAAAAAGCTAATCCTTTAAGAAACAAAGTATTAAGAACAAAGAAAATTTAAAAATTAAATTTAAAATTGAAATAAAAATCCTTTTTAAAAGAAGGATGGCTAGCTATTTTTTGAAAAAACTAGCCCTTGGTAATTTATTATATTGGGTAAAACTTTTTTAGAAATTTTATAGATTAATCCCGTTTATATATTAAACAAGAGAAGCCGTATGAAATGAAAATTTCATGTACGGTTTTGAAACGAAGTTTATTTATTTTTCTAAAATTATATAGACGATCGTAACGAATGTCAGCTCAATCTGAAGGAGAATATGCAGAAGCTTTACAAAATTATTATGAAGCTATGCGCTTAGAAATTGACCCCTATGATCGAAGTTATATACTATACAATATAGGTCTTATTCATACAAGTAATGGGGAACACGCAAAAGCTTTAGAATATTATTTTCAAGCATTAGAACGAAATCCGTCTTTACCGCAAGCTTTTAATAATATGGCTGTGATCTGTCATTACGTGCGGCTATCAATATAATCTATTTTTTTAGTAAAAAACTACCACAAATTATAGATATAAATAAAAAAAAGTGGAGACTTATTACATATAAATCAGTAAAAAAGATTTTTATTAGCTGTACTAAATAAAACTTCATTCTAAAATATAGAAATATTTAAAAAGAAAGAACGATGTGAAAAAAAGTCTAAAACCTCTATGGATAATGTAATTAAATTTGTTAGAAAAGCGCCGTAACGATCCAGTATTAAAATTATGATCCAATAAAAAAATCTGTTTACTTATAAAATTCACTTATGTAATAAAGTTGAGTTGAATGGTAATTGAATAAACAGCGGTGTAGTCTCAGATCCTAAAGAGATAAAGTATTTTTGATAAATTAATCATTAAATACTAATAAAATTTGATTAAGAATAAGATAGTTACTCTAAAAAATTTTATTTTTTTATGGGAGAAAAGATAAAAATAAAAGAAAAAGAAAACGAAAAATTTTCTTTAAAACTTTATTTAAAACTTATTTCATTAACTAATTTTCTATTATAAACCTTACTATCATTAGAATTATTAAATAATTATTAAATATTAATTGAATAAAAAAAAAATTTGCACAAATTTTTTAATTTAGTAATAATATAGTAAATTTAATTAAGTGAGCCGTATGAGGTAGGAAACTCTCATGTACGGTTCTAAGGGAAGATATTTCTACCTATCCCAACCGAGGAGAACAAGCTATTCAGCAAGGAGACTCTGAAGCATCCGAAGCTTGGTTCAATCAAGCAGCAGATTATTGGAAACAAGCAATCTCGCTTGCTCCAAGTAATTATATTGAAGCGCAAAATTGGTCAAAAATAACAGGGCGTTTTAAATAAAAAAAAAAATAATAATAAAAGATAAATTTAAATTACTTTAACTAAAAATAAGATTGAAATTAATACGGTCCATTAAGCACCTTAAAGATGTGTCATAATAAATTTGAATACCTGCCCTAAGTAACTTCTGTATTATAGTTGCTCCAGTTTTAAACTGAAAAAATAAAGTTGGATAAAAAAGTCATAAATATCTTTTAGAAGTTTACTATTAATTATTGGTGGGTTTTTCCTATGCCTCGTCTGAAGAGAGGAGAACCTCGATGACTATTCGTTCACCGGAACCAGAAGTCAAGATTTTGGTAGAAAAAGATCCCGTAAAAACTTCTTTTGAAAAATGGGCTAAACCAGGGCATTTTTCAAGAACTTTAGCTAAGGGTCCTAATACTACAACTTGGATTTGGAACTTACATGCTGATGCTCATGATTTTGACAGTCACACAAATGATTTAGAAGAAATTTCTCGTAAAGTATTTAGTGCTCACTTTGGTCAACTAGCTGTTATTTTTATTTGGCTAAGTGGTATGTATTTTCATGGGGCTCGTTTTTCAAATTATGAAGCATGGCTAAGTGATCCTACTCATATTAAACCCAGTGCTCAAGTTGTTTGGCCAATAGTAGGGCAAGAAATTTTGAATGGGGATGTAGGTGGAGGTTTTCAAGGAATACAAATAACCTCCGGCTTTTTTCAACTTTGGAGAGCTTCTGGAATAACTAATGAATTACAGCTTTATGCGACTGCAATAGGTGGATTAGTTTTTGCAGCTTTAATGCTTTTTGCTGGATGGTTTCATTATCATAAAGCTGCTCCTAAATTAGCTTGGTTTCAAAATGTAGAATCTATGTTAAACCATCATTTAGCAGGTCTATTAGGTTTAGGATCTTTAGGTTGGGCGGGACACCAAGTACATGTTTCTTTACCTATTAATCGACTTCTAGATGCCGGAGTAGACCCTAAAGAAATACCACTTCCTCATGAATTTATTATAAATCGTGATCTTCTAGCTCAGCTTTATCCAAGTTTTTCTAAAGGATTAACCCCTTTTTTTACTCTAAATTGGTCAGAATATTCAGATTTTTTAACTTTTCGCGGAGGATTAAACCCAATTACTGGAGGTTTATGGTTAACCGATACAGCACACCATCATTTAGCAATTGCAGTTCTTTTTCTGGTAGCTGGTCATATGTATCGAACCAATTTTGGTATTGGTCATAGTATAAAGGAAATTTTAGAAGCTCATAAAGGTCCATTTACAGGCGAAGGTCATAAAGGATTATATGAAATTTTAACTACTTCATGGCATGCTCAACTAGCTATTAATTTAGCTCTTCTAGGTTCTTTAACTATTATAGTAGCCCATCATATGTATTCTATGCCTCCTTATCCATATCTAGCGACTGATTATGCTACTCAACTTTCGTTATTCACACATCATATGTGGATTGGCGGTTTTCTTATAGTTGGAGCCGCTGCACATGCCGCTATTTTTATGGTAAGAGACTATGATCCAACAACTCAATACAATAATTTATTAGATCGTGTTTTGCGACACCGTGATGCAATAATATCACATTTAAACTGGGTTTGTATCTTTTTAGGTTTCCATAGTTTTGGGCTATATATTCATAATGATACAATGAGCGCTTTAGGCCGCCCTCAAGATATGTTTTCAGATACAGCTATACAATTACAACCTGTTTTTGCTCAATGGATACAAAATACCCATGCCTTAGCACCTAGTTTAACAGCTCCCAATGCAACAGCAAGTACGAGTTTAACCTGGGGAGGTGGTGATTTAGTTGCAGTAGGTGGAAAAGTTGCTTTATTACCAATTCCATTAGGAACCGCGGACTTTTTGGTACACCATATCCATGCTTTTACTATTCACGTAACTGTCTTAATACTATTAAAGGGTGTTTTATTTGCACGTAGTTCCCGTTTAATACCAGATAAAGCTAATCTTGGTTTTAGATTTCCCTGTGACGGGCCCGGAAGAGGCGGAACATGTCAAGTATCTGCTTGGGATCATGTTTTTCTAGGTTTATTCTGGATGTATAATGCTATTTCAGTAGTCATTTTTCATTTTAGCTGGAAAATGCAATCTGATGTATGGGGTAGTATTAGCGATCAAGGAATTGTTACTCATATTACAGGAGGAAATTTCGCACAAAGTTCAATTACAATTAATGGATGGCTTCGTGACTTTTTATGGGCACAAGCGTCTCAAGTAATTCAATCTTATGGTTCTTCATTATCTGCATATGGTCTTTTATTTTTAGGCGCTCATTTTGTTTGGGCTTTCAGCTTAATGTTTTTATTTAGTGGTCGTGGATATTGGCAAGAACTTATTGAGTCTATTGTTTGGGCTCACAACAAATTAAAAGTTGCCCCTGCTATTCAGCCTAGAGCCTTAAGTATTGTACAAGGCCGTGCTGTAGGAGTAGCTCATTACCTTCTGGGTGGGATTGCCACAACATGGGCATTCTTCCTAGCGAGAATTATTTCAGTAGGATAATGGCTAGGAGGATTTGAAAAGCATTATGGCATCAAGATTTCCAAAATTCAGCCAGGGCCTATCTCAAGACCCAACTACTCGTCGTATTTGGTTTGGTATCGCGACCGCACATGACTTTGAAAGTCATGATGATATAACTGAAGAGCGTCTTTATCAAAAAATTTTCGCTTCTCACTTTGGTCAGCTAGCAATCATTTTTTTATGGACTTCTGGTAATTTATTTCACGTAGCTTGGCAAGGTAATTTCGAAGCATGGGTACAGGATCCTCTACATGTACGACCAATTGCTCATGCAATTTGGGATCCACATTTTGGTCAACCAGCTGTAGAAGCATTTACTCGAGGCGGAGCGTCAGGTCCAGTTAATATAGCTTATTCTGGAGTATATCAATGGTGGTATACAATTGGTCTACGTAGTAATCAAGATCTCTATACAGGAGCTCTTTTCCTATTATTTATTTCCGCTCTTTCTCTAATAGCTGGCTGGTTACATTTACAGCCAAAATGGAAACCAAGTGTTTCATGGTTTAAAAATGCAGAATCTCGTCTTAACCATCATTTATCAGGACTTTTTGGAGTGAGTTCTCTAGCATGGACTGGACATTTAGTTCATGTCGCTATTCCTGAATCTCGAGGTGAACATGTAAGATGGAATAATTTATTGACAGCATTACCACATCCGCAAGGTTTAGGACCTTTTTTTGCAGGACAATGGAATGTTTATGCTCAAAATCCTGACTCAAATAGTCATTTATTTGGTACTTCTGAAGGATCAGGTACTGCTATTCTGACTTTTCTAGGGGGATTTCATCCACAAACACAAAGTTTATGGTTGACTGATATGGCGCACCACCATTTAGCTATTGCAGTTATTTTTATTATAGCTGGTCATATGTATAGAACTAATTTTGGTATTGGTCATAGTATAAAAGAAATTTTAGAAGCACATACCCCTCCAGGAGGCCGTTTGGGTCGTGGACATAAGGGTCTTTATGATACTATTAACAATTCCCTTCATTTTCAGCTAGGTCTAGCTTTAGCTTCTTTAGGAGTTATTACTTCCTTAGTAGCTCAACATATGTATTCTTTACCTCCATACGCATTTATAGCGCAAGACTTTACTACTCAAGCTGCATCATATACCCATCACCAATATATTGCTGGATTTATAATGACAGGTGCTTTTGCTCATGGAGCCATTTTCTTCATAAGAGATTATAATCCAGAACAAAATAAGGATAATGTATTAGCAAGAATGCTAGAACATAAAGAAGCAATTATATCACATTTAAGTTGGGCCAGTTTATTTTTAGGCTTTCATACTTTGGGGCTTTATGTTCATAATGATGTTATGCTCGCTTTTGGTACTCCAGAAAAACAAATTTTAATTGAACCTGTATTTGCTCAGTGGATACAATCTGCTCATGGTAAATCTTTGTATGGTTTTGATGTGCTTCTATCATCAGTAGATAGTCCAGCTTTCAATTCTGGTCAGACTTTATGGCTACCGGGTTGGTTAGATGCTGTTAATAATAATAGCAATTCATTATTTTTAACTATTGGCCCTGGAGATTTCTTAGTTCATCATGCTATTGCTTTAGGTTTACATACAACTACATTAATCTTAGTAAAAGGTGCTTTAGATGCGCGTGGCTCTAAATTAATGCCAGATAAAAAAGAGTTTGGTTATAGTTTTCCATGCGATGGTCCAGGACGAGGTGGAACTTGTGATATTTCAGCATGGGATGCTTTTTATTTAGCTGTTTTTTGGATGCTAAATACTATTGGGTGGGTTACTTTTTATTGGCATTGGAAACATATTACTTTATGGCAAGGAAATGTAGCTCAATTTAATGAATCTTCTACATATTTAATGGGATGGTTACGAGATTATCTATGGTTAAACTCTTCACAACTTATTAATGGGTATAATCCATTTGGTATGAATAGTTTATCTGTTTGGGCATGGATGTTTTTATTTGGACATCTTGTTTGGGCCACTGGATTCATGTTCTTAATCTCTTGGCGTGGATATTGGCAAGAACTTATTGAAACTTTAGCTTGGGCTCATGAACGTACGCCTTTAGCCAATCTAGTTCGTTGGAAAGATAAACCAGTAGCTCTTTCTATTGTTCAAGCACGGTTAGTTGGGTTAGCCCACTTCTCAGTAGGTTATATATTTACTTATGCTGCTTTTCTGATTGCTTCTACATCAGGTAAATTTGGTTAATAATTATTAAAATTAAATAGGATAAAAAAATTTATTGAATAGGATAGAGTTTAGTTTTAAAACTAACATCTATCCTATTTAATATAGAAAGAAATATAACAAAATAATAGAAAAAAATATAACGAAATAGGATAAAATGAAAAAAAAAGTGAAAAAAAATTTAATTTATTTCACTTTTTTTAACTAAAAAAATATTTTACTCATTAAAGAAAATCATGGCAAAGAAAAGTCTTATTGAAAGAGAAAAAAAAAAACAAAAATTAGAAAAAAAATACCAAAAATTTCGTCAATCTATGAAAAAAAAAATAAAGGAAACTTTATCTTTAGATGAAAAATGGGAATTTCAGAAACAATTACAAACTTTACCACGTAACAGTGCACCTACAAGACTTCATCGTCGCTGTTTCTTAACCGGAAGGCCTAGAGCAATTTATCGTGATTTTGGTTTATCTAGACATGTATTAAGAGAAATGGCTCATGCATGTTTTATACCCGGAATAACTAAATCCAGTTGGTAAAAACTTTTGAAGATACAAAAAAAAATTATAATTAAAAAATCCCCCTAATTTAAAATTCTAATTCTAGTTGGGGGGGGGTTTCATGATTGAAATAAAAAGTCATTGTTTAATCAATTAAAAATATGTTATTATTGCATGACGCGGAGTAGAGCAGCCTGGTAGCTCGCAAGGCTCATAACCTTGAGGTCATAGGTTCAAATCCTGTCTCCGCTATATAATATAAAATATTAAAGGAATATACTAATTTATATATATATATCTATATTTGTATATATATATATCTATAAATATATAAAAAATAAAATTTTAGTTTCTTATTATTTTTTAAATATTATTTCCAACTAGATAATGAAGGTAAAAAAAAAAAGGCGGGTAGCGGGAATCGAACCCGCATATTCTCCTTGGCAAGGAGGAATTTTACCATTAAACTATACCCGCAATTATATCTATATATATATATACGAAATATGTATATATATATACACTTTTTTTTTTAATATAGTCAATTATTTATTAAATTTTTTTTTTTAATTAAATAATTAATTGAAATAATTTGAAATAGAATGAAATAAAAAAACCCTCCCTAGTAGAAAATATTTATTTTCTATCAGAGGACTTGTATAAAATATCTTTTAGAACTTATAATATAAAGTCTACGTAGGGAGGGAAATAAAAACATTTTATTTTATTTTTAGTATTTTATTTTTAGTTTTGTATAATAAAAATAAAATTCTATGATATGAAAGAATTAAGAACACCGACCAGAGAAACCGATCCAATCCATAATGAAGCACCTGAAAATACAACGTTTTTACTACTTGACCAACCATCGGGAGAGGCAAGCACGACAGGTACACCAATTACTAATAGGAACGAAATAGCGATTGATGCAAACACAGCCAACTGAAAGGCAATAGTCATGGTTGTGATTCTCCAAGTTAAAAAATATAAAATAAGTTATACCATTAATCCTTTTCTAGTAATTAGTTACTTACTGAGTCAAAAATATTTCAATTTTTTTTTAATTTAAAATTTTAAGATTTACTTTTTATTTATGTAACAATAGTGTTAAATAAGTTTTTATTATTGTATAATTAGTGACCTTACTATTTTTTTCACTTAAAAAAATAGGAGAGATGGCCGAGTGGTTTATGGCTCCGGTCTTGAAAACCGGCATAGTTTCTAAAAACTATCGAGGGTTCGAATCCCTCTCTCTCCTTCAAGTTTTTTTCCCAAATTAATCGTTTTTATAAAAAATATTTAAATTTTATTAAAATGGCTCGACTAAAAAAGCCGAACCATTTTGAATTATCAATAACTAATTTGTTTTTTAATTATTAGTTAAGAGGTGTCATAGAAAGAACAGGCTCAAAATCGCGATCAATTCCTTTTTCAAATCCAGCTGCGGCTGCACGCGCTCTTCCCGCATGCCATAAATGACCTACGAAGAAAAAGAATCCTAACACAAAATGGGAAGTAGCTAGCCAACTTCGTGGAGAAACATAATTTACTGCATTAATTTCAGTAGCTACACCACCTACGGAATTTGAAGAACCTAATGGGGCATGAGTCATATATTCTGCAGAACGTCGTTCTTGCCAAGGTTGAATATCTTTTTTCAATTTACTCAAATCCAACCCATTGGGACCTCGTAGAGGTTCTAACCATGGAGCACGAAGATCCCAAAAACGCATGGTTTCTCCTCCAAAAATAATCTCCCCAGTTGGAGAACGCATAAGGTATTTACCTAAACCAGTAGGTCCTTGAGCAGAACCTACATTAGCTCCAAGCCGTTGGTCTCTAACTAGGAAAGTGAAAGCTTGCGCTTGAGATGCTTCTGGCCCAGTAGGACCATAAAATTCACTTGGATAAGCAGTGTTATTGAACCAAACGAAGCAGCAAGCAATAAAACCAAAAACAGCAATTGCCCCTAAACTATAAGATAAATAGGCTTCTCCGGACCAGACAAGAGCACGGCGAGCCCAAGCAAATGGTTTTGTTAAGATGTGCCAAATTCCACCGAAGATACAAATAGAACCTAACCAAACATGCCCTCCAATAATATCTTCTAAATTATCTACACTAACAATCCATCCTTCTCCACCAAAAGGTGATTTAAGTAAATAACCAAATATAACACTAGGATTAAGGGTAAGATTTGTAATTTTTCTTACATCGCCCCCCCCAGGAGCCCAAGTATCATAAACACCTCCAAAATATAAGGCTTTGAATACTAAGAGAAAAGCGCCAGCACCTAATAAAATTAAATGGATACCTAAAATAGTAGTCATTTTATTTTTATCTTTCCAAACATAACCAAAAAATGGAAAAGATTCTTCTAAAGTTTCTGGTCCAATAAGCGCATGATAAATACCCCCAAAGCCTAAAACTGCGGAAGAAATTAAATGAAGTACTCCAGATACAAAATATGGAAAAGTATCTATAACTTCGCCGCCAGGACCTACTCCCCATCCTAAGGTAGCTAAATGAGGAAGTAGAATTAATCCTTGTTCATACATAGGCTTTTCTGGTACAAAATGAGCTACTTCAAAAAGATTCATTGCTCCGGCCCAGAATACGATTGATCCAGCATGAGCTACATGAGCGCCTAATAATTTACCAGATAAATTAATAAGTCTCGCATTACCGGCCCACCAAGCAAAACCAGTGGTTTCTTGATCACGACCACCTAAAGATAAGGTTCCATTAAAGAGCGTTTCCACGGGGTAGAACCTCCTCGGGGAATACAAGATTTTCATGAGGCTGATCTTGAGCTGCCATCCAAGCACGGATACCTTCATTTAAAAGAATATTTTTAGTATAGAAAGTTTCAAATTCAGGATCTTCCGCGGCACGAATTTCCTGAGAAACAAAATCATAAGCTCTTAGATTTAGGGCCAGACCAACGACTCCAATAGCGCTCATCCATAAACCAGTTACTGGTACGAATAACATAAAGAAATGCAACCAACGTTTATTGGAAAATGCAACACCAAAAATTTGAGACCAAAAACGATTAGCTGTAACCATAGAATAAGTTTCTTCAGATTGAGTTGGGTTAAAAGCACGGAATGTATTTGCACCATCACCATCTTCAAATAAAGTATTCTCAACAGTTGCACCGTGAATAGCGCATAAAAGCGCTGCGCCTAAAACTCCAGCAACTCCCATCATATGAAAAGGGTTTAAAGTCCAGTTATGAAAACCTTGAAAGAATAAAATAAATCGAAAAATGGCTGCTACACCGAAGCTGGGTGCAAAAAACCAACCTGATTGGCCAAGAGGATAGATTAGAAATACAGAAACGAAAACAGCAATTGGACCAGAAAAAGCAATTGCATTATAAGGACGTAATTGTACAGATCTAGCTAGCTCAAATTGGCGCAACATGAAACCTATTAGTGCAAAAGCACCATGAAGAGCGACGAAAGTCCATAAACCTCCTAATTGACACCAACGAGTAAAATCTCCTTGTGCTTCGGGACCCCATAATAGCAATAAAGAATGTGCTAAACTATTAGCAGGAGTAGAAACTGCAGCAGTTAGAAAATTACAGCCTTCTAAATAAGAGCTAGCTAATCCATGAGTATACCATGAAGTAACAAAAGTTGTACCTGTAAACCATCCACCTAAAGAAAAATAAGCACATGGAAAAAGTAATAGACCAGACCAACCTACAAATACGAAACGGTCTCTTCGTAGCCAGTCATCCATGCTATCAAACAAACCTTTTGGTTCTTTGGAAGACTTTCCAATGGCTATAGTCATAGTGATTCTCCTATTCAACTATTTCAATCATTATTAAGTACCTTATTAAACATAAAAATAAAAATATTATTTAATTTTTTTTTTTTTTTTAACTCTTCTACATTTTAAACAAAAAAATTTAGAAGATCGGTAAACTTTTCTTTTCTTTATTATTTATTATTTATGTTATTGCATGTCCCTTTAACTCAAATTTGGTTTTCATTTCTTTTTTTTTTTAGTAAAATCTATTATAAGAATAGCCAATTTATTTATAATAATAATCTTTAAATTTACTAAAGTATTATTTGCATATTTTAAATAATTATTTGTGGAAATAAATAGAAATTTTATTATAAAATTACTATTGTTATTAATTTATAATTAATCTATCAAGTATATATTATATCAATTAATTGTCTTATATCCAATTTAGTCGTAATATTTTATATTTTATAAAAAATCATTATTTAGTTAACCAAAAATTAATATTTTGTTATTTTTTTTTAGATTTGATTCTAAATATTTTTATTCATTAAAATTTTTATAATATTTTCTATTTAAATTTTTTTATTTAAATTAAATTAATTTATAATAACTTAAAAATAAAAAAAAAACATAATTTTATATACATATTTTTCTTTTATTTTATTCATCAAAAAATTTTTTATTTAAGTATAAATAAATATACAAGCCCTTTATCGGATTTGAACCGATGACTTACGCCTTACCATGGCGTTACTCTACCACTGAGTTAAAAGGGCAATTTTGCTAATTTATTAAAAAAATAAATATAAGTTAAGTTTGTAATAAAAAGGATATATTTGTCAACTCAAGTTTTATTACTTAAAATTAAATAAAAACTTCATATAACTTTTTTTTCAAATTTAAGCGTTTTTGTCATTTATTACTATTTAACGTTTCTATTAAAATATTTTTGTAATTATTTATTATTAAAGAAATTAAGCATACTATTAACTATTGACAGTAAATAAAGAATTAAGTAACATAAATATGAGGATTAAGCCCCCATCGTCTAGTGGCCTAGGACACCTCTCTTTCAAGGAGGCGACGGGGATTCGAATTCCCCTGGGGGTAATTACCAAAAAATCTATGTAATAATGAATTATTACATAAAGTTTTTTATATAATTATAAATTGGAATAATTGAAAAAAAAAATAAGAAAGTTATTTATTAGTCTAACTTTATTATTTTTTTCCTCTTTTTTTGGGTCGATGCTCGAGTGGTTAATGGGGACGGACTGTAAATCCGCTGGCAATGCCTACGCTGGTTCAAATCCAGCTCGGCCCAAACTTTATTAGTATTTATAAGCATAAAAATTTTACATATTTTTTTTATTTTGTTCATTTTTTAATCAAATTAAATTTTTTTATAAAAATAGAAATTATAAAAAAAAGATTTACTTAATAAACTATTATTAATTTGACATAAATCTTTTTAGATTCTATATAATAAATATATAAATGTTTATAGGGATTGTAGTTCAATTGGTTAGAGCACCGCCCTGTCAAGGCGGAAGTTGCGGGTTCGAGTCCCGTCAATCCCGATATGTCTAATTAAATTAAATCAAATAATTTTAATAAAATTTTATTAGTATTTCTTTTTTTTATTAAACTGATTCAAATAAAATTTTTATTTTATTTATTTTATTATTAAATAAACTATTTTCGAATTACTAATAAAAAGAAATTATGGTAAAAAAAAACTTTTTTTTTACCATAATTTCTTTTTATTAGTATATTACACTTTTTATTAATTTTTTCTATTTATTTATTTTATATATTTTCGAATAAAATAAAGTAACTTTTAGTTTATTTTGTCAATTCTATTAATAAAATATTCAATTTCGTTTTGAAAAAGCCATTTATTTCTAAATAATATTTTTGTCATTTCCTTCAATAAATTTTGATGCAACATAAAAAATTTTAATAAATATTGATAAATTTCTAAAAGAGTATAATAAATAAAAGAATCATTAAATAATAAATTATTTATTTTTAACCATCTTTGTTGATTATTTAATAATTCAAAACGACTCATATTTTCTAGTGGGTTTTCAATTAACCAACGTTGATATAGATATACAGGGGTAAATACTTGCGGGCGTTTTAATTGAACACCAATTCCTTCAATACGCTTAAAAGTTTCAACATTATTTTTTTCAATAAAAGGTAATTGATTCCACCAATTTATAGAAAAGTCATTTATGGAATCTCGACCATATCCACGATGAAGAAAAAATTGTTTAATTTTTTGACTTGAACGAGATTTTTCTCTTTCTCTTCTTGCTCCATAAGTAACATACAATCTTCTTAACATTTCTTCGTCTATAAATAAATTTTGTCGTGAAAAAAGAAAAGGATGATTTCGAAACAATAAACCAGTAGGATCCCAAAGAAATCTTCCTCCGATAAATAACATAGGTTTACTAGATAATCGAGACTCCATTCGATATTCCGTAAATGATCGTGAAAACCCTAATATTACAAATTGCTCCTCCAACAAAATATCTTCTAACTGAAATTCTAATTCTTGGACATTTCTTCGTCGTATTCGGGATAGAATTCTTTCATAAGGAAGTTGTTCTTTTGTTTTGTGCTGAATAATTTCAAAAAACTGAGAATTTTTTTGTGAGCCATTAAATTCTTTTTTTTCTTTTTTTTTTGAAAAATCAAAATTATATGTAATTTTAAATTCATTAGGTCTATTTATCCAATTGAATAAATTACTACGAATAAAATTAAGACGAGATAATTTAGGAGCCCAAGTTATATTACTAGTTAATTGAAAAAGTTCTTTTTTATAAGGAATTATTTCATTAATAGATTTATTTAACAATGTATTTTTAGCATTTTGATTTATTCTTGAAAAAAGCCCCTTTTTGATCATATGCAAAGGATTTCTTGGTTGAAACTGAAAATTAAAATTCTTTTTTTTATTAGTGTTTTTTCTTTCAAATATTTCTAACCATGAAAACTCTATTAAAAGACTTTCTAAAATATTACAAGCTAAATAAAAGTCATTTTCAGCATATTTATCAAGTGAAATTAAATTATCTGGTTTATTTTCTAATATGAACCAAGAATCTCGAGCAGCTAATCCGGCTAAACAACCTAAAATATGAGGTAAAATAGTGAATTCTTTTATTGTTGATTCAAAAATGGAAGGTTCTAAATACCATTTAGATAAATAATAAAATTTTTTTTTCCATAAATCGTTACCAAAATATAAAGGATTTCTAGACGAATTTTTTATAAAGAAATTTTGTATAAGAAGTTTTCCAACTTTATAAAAAAGTATACTATAATTCTGCGTAAAAATAATTTTATTATTTATATATGTAGAACCTAAAGCTTGTCTATGAAAAGCTAATTTTATAGTTTTTTTTTCTATTATAGATTGATTTTGAACAATACTAATTAATAAAATTTCATTAATAAGTCCTGCTAAATCTCGTGCATTATACCCTATGGTTCTATATCCAAATTCATTAATACATGATTTTTTATTTTTTGAATAAAAATACTTACTATGCTTACTGTTTAATAAAATTGAAATTTTTTTTTTTCTTTGTAAAATATTAAACATTCGAATATTTATTAATTGATCTAATCTATTTGGAGAAATTAAAGCAGGATCCACTTTTTTAGGAACATGGGTCGAACCAATAATCACTATATTATAAGTATTTTTTTTATCAAAACCAGTTTGAAAATATTTCAATAAAATACCAAGTAAAAAAGTTGGATCAGATTCTACATTTTGAGTTGAGCGGTTTACATTAAGTTCATGAATATTTTGCATCCATACTATACACGGAGATATTTTTTTTGCTAATTCTAAAATAAGATTTAATCTTCGTAAACTTTCCATTAAAATGTTCATCCAACTTTCAGTTATAATATCAGGTTTATTGTATAAAAGTTTATTTATAGATATTTTTATTAAAGGAACAAAAGAATTTGCTGCTATATTTTTGACCAAATAAGAGCGTCCACTTTCTAATGAACCTACTAATAAAATTCCTTTTGAAGAAAAAAGTCTTAATTCAAGTGGAATAGGTTTTTTATATAAAGTTGATTTTAAAGTATTACTTTGCCATGGTATATCTAAAGAAGTTGATTTTTGCCACCAAGATAGAAAAATTAAATTTTCTGCTAGATAAAATTGATAAAAAGGATAATTTACTAAATTTTTTTGATAAATTTCAGTTAAATTTTCTAAATAATTTTTCAATTTGTGCTGTTTTACAATTGAATTACCAATTTTGAAACTTATAGAACTATTATTAGAAGTAAATCTTGATCTATATTGTTCGATGCTTCTGTCAGTTACTAAAGATTGAACTAATAGTTTTCGTTCTCTACGAGAAAGGTCTAATCCTTTATTATTAATTAATAATTCGTTTCTTTTTTTTTTTTCAAATAAATAAAATTTAGCATTTTTTATATAGTGTTTTAAATTTAAAAAAAAATGCATTAATAAATTTTCTGATTTAATAAACTGTATTGAATTATTATGAATTAAATTATCTAAATATCTTCCACGTGAAGAATCTAGTAAATATTGAATTATTTCAAAATATCTCCATAGTTCAAAATAATCTGAACCTAACAAACTGGAAAAATATTTTTGAAGAAGAAAATAACTAAAAATAATAAAACTTATAGTTGCTATATGTTGTTTATTCCATTTAATGACTAGATTTAAATAAAAAGATGGCCATATAATTTGTTGATTGTTATATAATTTATTAACTTGTTTCAATAAACGCAAATTCCAAATTTCAAATGAATTACCAATAATTTTATTTTTTAAATCAAATAATAAATTTTTTAATAAATACTCTAATCTTTTTTTTTTATTTCGTAAAGTTGTTGATAAAATATAATTAAATTGATCATTGATATTTAATAATAATTCTGAAAGTAAATTTAAAACTATACTTTTAAAATACTTCCACCATTTGAAAGTAAAAAACCATGGTATATAATTTTCAAATAAAGTCCACTTTATAAAAAAAGTTGATTTTTTCAATATTTGATGTATTTTAGTTTGTGGAATTAATTTAATAGAATTTTTTGAAAAAGATGATAATATATTTTTATTTTTTTCATAATTCCAATCTCTATTAATGGTATTATTATCTAAAATAATATCCATTAAACTTGCTTTGGAATTATACTTTATAATAAATAATTTATTAGTCCAATTAACTATTTGATTATTTTCGTTTTTTATTTTGATAAAAAACTCAGAAAGTAAATAATTTTCAAAATAATTTATTTTATGAGCATTATTTTTTTGTTTTAACGTATTTCGAATATGTTGTTTTTTATCTAAATCAATCGTTTTCAAATTTATTTTTTTTTTATTAAAAATTAAATTAAATTTAACTAATGAATTTAGTAATTTATCTAAGTTAAATTTATATAAAAAGACTAATTTTGGATAGTTAAATTTTTTTAAATTTTTTGATAAAAAAGTTTTATATATTTGTGATTCAATATTTGAATTTTTATTTTGTTTTTTATAAAAAAAAGTTAATTGATTATTAGATAAATTTTTTTTTTCTAAAGCTATACTTTTTATTAATTTTGTATATGTCAAATTATTTTTTTTATTTTTTTCTAAATAAAAAGTTAAGTTTTTTTTATAACTTAAATTAGAGTAATGTAAAAAGTTTAATAATTTTAATGTATCTGTTGTAAAAAATTGACATTTTAATAAAATTTCATTAGAAATTTTTATCGAACTAAAATAAGTTTTTTTATTTTGCCATATTGGGGAGAAAAAAATGCTATTAAAAATTTTTGTGCAAACTTTATTATTATTTTCATTATTTTCATCAAAATAATTAATAAGAAAATTAGTAATTAATATTTTATCAAAATAAAAATAAGTATTTAATTTATAATAAATATTAAATGTGATTTGTTCTAATAAAAGCTTCCTATTTAAAATAATTTTTTTTAATTTTTTTTTATTTTTAATATTTATAGTTTCTGGGGAATAAATGAATAATTTTGAAATTTTATTAAAATTTTTATGAAAAATAGATATAAAAGTTTTATAAAATATATAAATAGTTTTTTTATTTAATTTATTAGACCACTTAGTAACTAAATTTTGATTATTTATAAAATTTATTTTATTAGATAAAAATAATAAATTTTTTTGTTTTTCAATAAAATATTTTAATATTTCTTTGTTTTTATTTTTCTCATCAATTAAAGTATATTGATTAAAATTATAATAAATATATTTCTTTTTTTTTATATTATTAAAATAAAAATAATTTTTTCCTTTTTTTTTCCAATTTAATAAATTTTTATCAATTATAGTTTTTGTTATTTTTTCCAAATTTATTTTTTTTCTATAATAAAATAATTTATTAATTAAAAATAAATTTTTTAAAAGATTTATTGAATTTTTGTAAAAGTTTTTAGAAATTAATTGATAATCGTTTGTAAATTTAGTATAAAATTCTGAAAGAATATTATAAATTTTCAATTTTTTTTTTAAATCATTTTTTATTAAAGCTTTATTTTCTTCTTTTTTTTTCTTATAAGTTATTTCAGTAATTAAGAAATTTTTTTCTAATTTATAATTTTGTATATTTTGATAATTTAAATTATAATAAGTAGTTTTTATATAAAATAAATTATATTTAATTATTAATAGATTTAATTTATCTAAAAAAATAGCTAAATTTATAAAATATTTAATTTGAAATAATACACTTTTATTATATTTTATATTTTCATTATAATTAACAATACTGATATATTTATGAATAAAAAACGATAATAAATAAAAAATATTTTTAGAGGATTTAGAATTTAGTAATAAAACTAATTTTTTTATATTATTATTATTTTTTAAAATAATTTTATAAGCATAGTCTAAAAAAATAAAATTATTAAAAATTTTATGATTTTTTTTAATTTTCCATAATAAAATTAATCTATAATTATCTGATTTTATAAAATGCCTAAAAAATTTATTATTTTTTTTTTTAATTTCTACAAATTTATTTTTATATTTAGTAGTAGAAAAAGCGATACTTAATTCATCTATAGATAAAATATTTGAAAAAAACTTAGAATTCAATTTTGAAATTTGTTTATTTTTAAAAAAAAATTTATTTGTAGTATATTTCTTATCTTCTATAAATAGGTTTTTTATCCATAATATTAAATAATTTTTGCAAGAAGGACTCAAAAATAAATTGGATTTTATTATGTTTTTCTTATTTTGATTAAAAAAAAATATATTCCAAATTGTTGAAGTAATATTTTGTTTATCGTTTTTGTTATTTAAAGTTTCTTTATCCAAAAGCGATTTTAAAAAATTTTTGTTTGATTCAGCAAAACTAGTTTTAACTAAATTTAAACTTTTTTTTATTTTAGGTTTCTCTCCTTTTTCTAATTCAAATTTTTGATCAATTAGTTTGTAATTATTTATTAATTTATTAGAGTTTTTTAACTTATATAAAATATATTTTGATATTTGATATGAAATTTCTGATAAACTTTTATATGATCTTAAATTTTTTTTTTCACTATATAAAAAATTTGATTTAACTAATTTTATATCTAATTTCTTTTTATTAAAATCAACTTTATTTAAATCATTTTTGTATTTAAATAAACTTTTTTTATATAAGTACCATATATAAAATTGAGTATAATTATTAAAAAAAAACCATCTTTTTTTTTTTATTAAAATATAAGATTTTGCGATAATTGGATCCGCTTCACCCCAAAATTTTAAATTTTGAATTATATTTCTTTTTAAAAATTGTTCAGGATTTTTTTTTTTTTTATCATATATTGGAATCGAAAAAAATGATTTAGTATTATAATTGCTGTTGTCAAATTCAATTATTGAATTAAAACTATTTAGTTTTAAAGGATTTTCGATTTCAAAAATTAAATTTTCACAAAAAGCATAAAATATTTCAATAACTAAAGTATCTTCTAATATTTTTTCATTTTTACTTGAGCTTAATTTTTTATTTTTTTCTAAATTTTCAAAAAAAATAGAATTAAATTTTTTTTCCCAATTATAATTTTGACAAAGTATATTAGTTATATAAAATTTAAAAAAATATTTTAAATCGTTTGTATTTTTTTTTTCTAATAAATTTTTAATTTTTTTTATATAATTGGAAGATATTTTCCAACTAGGCAGAATTTCTTTTATAATCAAAAATTTCCACCATTCTGAATTTTTATTTAAATTTTCATTATATTCAGGTATAACATAGATTTTTTTATTCAAATTTGCTTCAATAATCGAATGTTTTTTCTTTTTTTTTAAATCAAAATTTTTAGAAAGAGACTGAAACGTCAAAGTCGAAATTTTTTTTTTATTACAGGTTTCCTTTAAATATTTTTCTTTATATTTATAATAATTTATATGTCCAGAAACTATTTTAAATAAATTTAAATACTTTTTGTCAATAATAGCTTTATTACTTAAACGATATAAAGAAATAGATAATAAAAAAAAGAAAAAAGTATTTAATATTGAACTTTTGTTATTTCTTGAACCATTTAAATCACGTAAAATTAATGAAATAATAATTCGAAAGTCAAAAATTTTAATGAAATTTTCTTTATTAAAAAAAAGTCTAATTAAAAATTTAACTAAATTTGATTCTGTCCATATCTCAAAAAAATATTGAGGGTTTTTTATTTCTTCTAATTCTAATTTTCTATATAAGTATTTGTTTTTTGATAATTTTTGTTTCATTTTTTTTTACAGCAGTTAGATAAAACTTTATAATAACTAGATTTTTTTATATGGAAACTTTAATTAAAGAACTTTCAAATTTTAAGTTTTTTTGCTATTTTTATCTTATACAAAAATACTAAATGTTTTTAAACATTGGTAATTTTTTTTATTTATAAAAAAAAGTTAGCTAGTATTCTAACTAAAATTAAATTTTAAAAGTTTTTCATGTTTATCATTTTATTTAATATATTTATGTTATTTTATTTATGATGACATAAACAAAAGGTTTCGTCAACTAATAAAATTTAAAACCTAATAAAAATTAAATTAAAAATTTTATTATTAAATTATTTTTTATATTATAATAAAACTAGTTTTATTTCGTTTCTAATGGGCGAACGACGGGAATTGAACCCGCGCGTGGTGGATCCACAATCCACTGCCTTGATCCACTTGGCCACGTCCGCCTTTTCTCTCCAATTCATTCATTTTCAATAAATAAAAAAAAATAATGACCTTAGGAAATAAATTCCTAAGGTCATTATTTTCAAGTTTTTATCCTATTTCTATAAATTTATTATATAAATCTATAACTAAAATATTAACTGTTTACAGAAGGAGCTTCAACAGAAGCTAAATCTAGAGGGAAGTTGTGAGCGTTACGTTCATGCATAACTTCCATACCAAGGTTAGCACGGTTGATAATGTCAGCCCAAGTGTTAATTACACGGCCTTGGCTATCAACAACAGATTGGTTAAAGTTAAAACCATTTAGATTGAAAGCCATTGTGCTGATACCTAATGCAGTAAACCAAATACCTACTACAGGCCAAGCAGCTAAAAAGAAGTGTAAAGAACGAGAGTTGTTAAAGCTAGCATATTGGAAAATAAGTCTACCAAAGTAACCGTGAGCAGCTACGATGTTGTAAGTTTCTTCCTCTTGACCAAACTTGTAACCTGCATTAGCAGACTCATTCTCAGTAGTTTCTCGGATTAAACTTGAAGTTACCAAGGAACCATGCATAGCACTAAATAGAGAGCCGCCGAATACGCCAGCTACACCAAGCATGTGGAATGGGTGCATAAGGATATTATGTTCAGCTTGGAACACAATCATAAAGTTAAAAGTACCAGAGATTCCTAAAGGCATACCGTCAGAGAAGCTTCCTTGACCAATAGGGTAGATCAAGAAAACAGCGGTAGCAGCCGCAACAGGAGCTGAATATGCAACAGCAATCCAAGGACGCATACCTAAACGGAAGCTAAGTTCCCATTCACGACCCATGTAGCAAGCTACACCAAGTAAGAAGTGAAGAACGATTAGTTCATAAGGACCACCATTGTATAGCCATTCATCAACGGAAGCAGCTTCCCAAATTGGGTAGAAATGCAAACCGATAGCTGCAGAAGTAGGAATAATAGCACCAGAGATTATGTTGTTTCCGTAAAGAAGAGAACCAGAAACAGGCTCACGAATACCATCAATATCTACAGGAGGAGCTGCGATGAAAGCAATGATGAATACAGAGGTTGCAGTTAATAGAGTAGGGATCATTACGACACCGAACCATCCGATGTAAAGGCGGTTTTCAGTGCTGGTAACCCAGTCGCAGAAGCGACCCCATAGGCTTGCGCTTTCGCGTCTTTCTAAAGTTGCGGTCATGGTAAAACTTGGTTTGTAAAATAATAATAATAAGTTACCCAAGTATATAAACTTGTTAATTTATAGTATTACACAAAATGTATTACTATGTCAACTCTTCTTTAAAATGAAAATATTTTTTTTATTTATAAAAAAAATTAATTAGACCAAATTTTTTTATAATCACATAATTTATCTCTTTATAAAAATAATATTCGATAATACTTTATATAGAAATTTATTCATTTGGATTAGACTAAAATGGGTTGCCCGGGGCTCGAACCCGGAACTCGTCGGATGAAAGTGGATAAATTTAATTTAATTTCTTTGAATAAAAATAAAAAAACCTCTTCCCAAACCGTGCTTGCAATTTTTATCGCACACGGCTTTCTCTATGTAATCATTTTATTCGATAATTTTATGAGTCACTTTTTAATTATTATCAAATTAATAATTTTATTAAGCAGTTAATTTGAATTATTTTATTTACTACTAGTATTTTTTTTTTGTAATAATTTTGCTAAATAATTTATTTGAAGAATATCAAGATACCAAATTTTTTTTATAGAAGGATATAATTTAAGAAATTTTAAATTAATTAGTTCTTGTTTTTTAAAAAAAAAAGATTTTGCAAAAAAATTGGAACCATACTTTTTCCAAACATAGCGTATAGTGCTTTTATGTTTGCAAGCTAATGTTTTAGCACAAGAAAATCGAAGTATATATTGTACTTGATATAAGTTTTTTTTATTTTTGCATCCGCTATAGTAATAAAAAAAATTTTTCCAAATTTGATCAAAACGATTAAAAATTTCGTCATCTGTTAAGGTGGTCCAAGCTAACTTACTTATTGGATGTCCCAAAGTATTACAAAATTTTTCTTTAGATAACAATTCAATTAAAGAGGATATTAAAGTAATAGAATAAAATTCTTTTTTTATAATATATACTTTTTTTAAATTATCTATTCTTTTAGTTGAAATTAAAATTTTTTTTATTTGAATACCAAAAAGATAACCTAAAAAAGAAAAGTAGCTTTTAGAAATTTTTTTCACGTTTATTCTAGAAGGCCTAAATAAATAATAAAAATAATAATGCCAAAATTTAGAAAAAAAAAAACTCCATTTTTCTGCTAAATAATTAGAACTTCTTATTGCGATAATATAATTATTGTCATATCTTACATAATGAAAAGACATTTTTTTTTTATAAAAAAAAATTTGTAATTTCATCCATAAAGAATTTTTAATAATATGCTTCATTTTTTTCATACAATCCGTTTTATCTAATAAAGTTAAATATGATAAAGATTTAAAACAATTTAAAACTTTCCACTGATTAATTAAAAAAAATTCTAGTTCACGAATATAATAATGCCATAAAAAGATTGATAATCTACTACTTTCTTTTTGAGAAAAAAAAGAATTTGTATTAAAAGTAATTAACTTGTTATTTTTATGAAATATTAATCGTAATGAATGAAAAAAAGAAGTATCTTGTATACGTCGACGAAGAATTCGGATCAGAAGTTCTGGATGAAAAAAATGAGGTATTTTTGTATTTAAAATGTAATTAGAATGTAAAAAATTATCTTCTATAAAAGGAAATACAGAGTGAATCGATTGATAATTAGTCCATTGGTGAAATTCTTTTATAAAAGTTTTTTCTAATTGTACACAAAAAAAAATTTCGAAAATTATCGCAAAACCTTCTCTAATTACTTTCAAATAAAAATTGTTATTATAATTAAGATCAAAAATTTTATTATAATTTTTCTTTAATTCGTTTTTATTATTTTCTAGGCGCATTCTATTAATTAAACGTTTCAATGTTAAAAAACTAAAAGATTCATCTAAATTAGAATTTTCTACTTTTTTTAACTTTTTTTTATTAGGAGAATAATTATAAGCAATTGCATAAAGATCGTCTTGAAATAAAAGTGGGTATAAAAAACGCTGTTGCCATACAAGTTTATTTTTATTTTTATCTAGCTTTTCTATTTCGTGCAAAATTTCTGCTATGCTTCTCATTTGAACAACCTCTTAGAATATAAAATGATACATAGTGCAATCTATTAAAATAAAACTAAACAATTTTATAAAAAAAACTAATTTACTTTATTAGTTATTAGTAAAAATTATTAAAAATTTTTGATTGCTCTCCTGACTTAAAATTTTGTTTTAATTTAGTCAGCAAACTGGTGATTTATTTACATTTTTCAAATATTAGGATTCATTTTTAGTAAAAATAGCTTTATTATTTTAATATAAGGCCAAACCTCTTTTATATTGACTATTAATTTTATTCTAACTTTCTAATTAATAAAAAGAATTCAAAATATATTTTTTTTGAATAGAAGCTCGTTCTTCTGGTTTTACTTTTGATTCAAGCAATTTAGCTTTATCCATTAATTTTATCGACTTGGGCGTATAAAATAAAAAAACGACATGCTATTTTTTCTGGCAAATTTCTTTTTGAGATTAGTCGTAGTCTTACAAACCTCTATCAATGGTTTGGATGAATTTTTTATTTCATCTAAATGTATAAAATTCCTTAGTCGCACTTAAAAGCCGAGTACTCTACCATTGAGTTAGCAACCCCTATTTCTTGTTTTTGTAAAAAAAGTACTTCTTAAAGAAAATTTTTTAAAAAGATTAGAAATATTAAATAACTTTATACATTTTTTTTAATTCAAATAAAGTTATATAAAATTTTAATATAATAAAAAAACATTAAGAAATATCAACATGATTATATGTTAGTAAATTCTTTTTGTCAATGCTGTATAGAAAAAAGATATAAATTTTTTATTTAAATTATTTAATCTTTTTTTCATTAAAACTCCAAACTTTTTTTTTTTATTTTGAAATTTAAAGTAAAAGAAAAAAGCTTGAAGTTTTTAAATTATTTTTTATAAAAATCAAATTTATTTTTAATGGAATTCGAAAAAAAACTAAATATGTTGACAATATTAATTGTATTTTTTATTGGAATAAAAAATACTAAATAAATATATAATGTAAAAAAAAGAAATGGATAATAAAACAATAACTGAATAAAACAAAAAATGGGATTCATAAAATTTTCCTACAATTTTAAATTAAATTTGTTTAAATATTTTTGCTTTTTTCTATTAACAGTTTTAAATTTTATTTTAGGTGTCTAAAATAAAATTTAAAACTAGCTTTTATATAATATGTACTTTTTTCTCATGAAAATATTTATAAAAATATCTATATATATATATATATATATTTTTTTTTTATTACTTTTAAAAATATTAAAAAATACTTTTTGAAATATAGAATTAATTAAAAAAAAAATTAAGCACTTAAAGCTTCTTTGGCTGCATACATTATTTCAACAGTAATATTGGTAATATTATTTTGACGCGCGAATTTTTCAGTATTTCTTTTAATTTTACCTCTAACAAATCCAGGTATTTTATTTAATTCTAGTTGACTCTCGTGATTCCAAGTTAGATCAGTATCCGTTGATAGTGATTTCGTAATGACTTCTTTTGTATCATGACCACCAAATATTTCTAAAAGATGATCTTCCATACCTAAAGTAAACGAATTATAAACTAAATCAGCAATTTGATTAGTACCTTCATAACCTAAAAAAGGACGATATCCTAATGGAAAATTTTGAATATGAACTGGTGAAGAAATAACTCCACAGGGAATATCGAGACGTTTACCAATATGACGTTCCATTTGAGTGCCAAATATTGCAGATGGCTCTATTCGAGCAATCATATCGCCTACTTTAGTATGATCATCTGTGATCAATATCTCATCACAAAATCCTTGAACTTGCTCTTTAAACCATTCTGTATCGTGTTTGCAATAAGTACCCGTGCAACTAACACGAATTCCCATTTCTCTAGCAAGAATCCTGGTTATTGAAGCGGCATGGGTTGCATCACCAAAAACAACCGCTTTTTTTCCTGTTAAATTTTGACAATCGATAGAACGTGAAAACCAAGCTGCTTGAGAAACAAATCTTGTTTGCTGATCAATATAAGGTTCATAATTAACTTTTTTATTAGAAACTAAATTATTAACATGTTTTTCGATTTGTCGAATACATTCAGCTGTATCTACAATTCCCATTGGCGTGATAGATATATAAGGCATTCCAAAATTTTTTTCTAAATAAATGGCTGTCATTAAACCTATTTCACGATATGGGACTAAATTAAACCAAGCTTTTGGTAAATATTGGAGATCTTTTACAGAACCTCCTTCAGGAATTATTTTATTAATTTTAATATTCAGATCTTGTAATAAACGCTTTAATTCACGACAATCATGTTGATTATGAAAACCTAGTGTAAAAATTCCAATAATATTTGCTGAAGGTTCTTTTGTTATAGATTGATCCAAGGTTCCTTGTCTGCGGGCTTTTTCTAAATAATACCGAACTACTTGTTCTAAAGTTCTATCTGCGGCTTGAAGCTCATTAACTCGATAATGATTTACATCAGCCAAAATAACATCTGAATTTGAAGTGATAGAGGCTCTATCAACAAAGTTTTGTAAATCTTCTTGTAAAATACTAGAAGTACATGTTGGTGTTAAAACAATTAAATCTGGACGTTCTTCTTTATCTTTTCTAGTTATATTATCAACTACTTTTTCTTGAGATCCACGTGCTAATACATGACGATCCACTATACTAGCTGTTACAGGAGTAAAATCTCTTTCTCTTTCTAACATTGAACGCATTACATTAAAGTAATCGTCTCCTAAAGGAGCATGCATAATAGCATGAACATTTTTGAAAGAACTGGCTACACGGAGAGTTCCAATATGAGCAGGTCCAGCATACATCCAATAGGCTAATTTCATAAATATAGTCTCTTTATAACTTTCAATAAATAATAATATGATCTTTTTTTATTTTACACTATAGGAATATCCCTTGCCATATTTATGTAATTGTCATAATATGGTATTTCTAATACAATATATTATTAATTATTAATAATAGAAATAATTTTTTAATATTTTATTTTAAACTTTTTATCTTTTTCTATTTATTCCGTTATTGAAAATAATAAATCTGGGACGGAAGGATTCGAACCTCCGAGTAACAGGATCAAAACCTGCTGCCTTACCACTTGGCGACGCCCCATAAATAGACAATATTAGTAAATACTTATATTGATATTTTGTCAATTGTTTTATTTTTATTTTCATTATCAAATAAAGTTATTTGATTTTAGGAAAGAATAAACTATACATTAAAAAATGAAACGACTATTATTAAAAATATATGACCTCTTTGACACTAATAAAACCTATAGTAAGATATACCGAAGAGCTTTTTTTATTAACGAATGAAAAATTTTTCATTTTTTATTAAATCATTATAATAATTTTTATTGGAGAACATAAATGCTAGCTATGTTTAATATTTATCTAGATAACGCGTTTCATTTAAATGGTATAATTTTAGCTAAATTACCTGAAGCTTATGCTATTTTCGATCCAATTGTAGATGTAATGCCGATTATTCCTGTATTTTTCTTCCTATTAGCTTTTGTTTGGCAAGCTTCTGTAAGTTTTAGATAATCCTTTTTTACTAACATAATTTAAAATTATTTATTTAAATTTTTTTTATTTTTTTTTTTATTCTAATTCAAAAGGCGAAGGTGATTTTTTTTCACTTTCGCCTTATATACGTATAATAGATCTATATAAATATTTTTTATTATATATATTTATTTATGATTCTTTATATAAAAATAGAATATTTTAATATAACATTTTAATGATTTATTTTTAATGATTTATTAATTATTGATTATAATTGAGTTAAAAAAGTTTAATTTATTTTAGTAAATTAATTGATTCAAAATTTATTCAATAATTTAATTAGTTTTTTTAGACTTATTTTATACTTATTGGAGAAATGGCAGAGCGGTTAATTGCACCCATTTTTAAAATTATTGTAGCCTTATTTTATTTTTATGTTAACGGGGGTTCAAATCCTCCTTTCTCCATAATTTTGATTTAAATAATGAAAAAAAAGTAAAAATAAAAATTTGTTTTTTTATTTTATTTTAATTTACAATCTATTCTATTCTATTTCTAGTAATGATCCCGGAGATTACGTTATGCTTACTCTTAAGCTCTTCGTTTATACAGTAATTATTTTTTTTGTTTCTCTTTTCGTTTTCGGATTCTTATCAAATGATCCTGGTCGTAATCCGGGACGTAAAGAATAATTTTTTATATATAACACATTATAAAAATGAAGAGATAAATATAAAAATAAAAATAAATTTTTCTAATAAAAAAAAAGGTATTTGTTAATTAAAGGAGAGAGAGGGATTCGAACCCTCGGTACAAAAAAAATGTACAACGGATTAGCAATCCATCGCTTTAAACCACTCGGCCATCTCTCCAGTCAAGAAATAATAACATGCTGTAGAAGTAGAAGTCTAGACAATAATAATATTAGATTATGTATATGATTTAATTTTTTTATATATGTTTATAAAATATAAAATTTTATTTCGGTAAATAAAATTATAAAATTATTTATTAATATAAAATTTTAATTAGGTCTTTTATTTTATTTGAGCCTAGCCAGATACTGTTACTGACCAGGCTACCCTTTTTTTTATTTGTAAATAAATAAAAAAAAAATTAATCAATTTATTGATACAAATTTTTAGCTAATCTTAAAGCCAAAATACCTGTTATGAAAGCACTGACAAGAGCTACAATAATTTGACTGTCTGAAATCGATGTCATTTTTTCTCTCCTGAAAATCTAGAATATAAATAACAAATTAATTCAAAATTTTAATAATAAATTATGAAAATTCTGAATAAATAAGTTTTTATTATTGTACTGATCTTAATTCTATATTGCTATAGATATCTTTTTTTTTTTTTTTTAATAATTTAAAAATTTTTATTAATTTCATAGAATCAAATTGAAAACAGAGAGGTTAAACCAAAATGAATTTAGAGGTTATTGCACAGCTTACTGCTTTGGCTTTAATAGTCGGTTCAGGTCCTTTAGTAATTGCTTTATTAGCGGCACGAAAAGGCAATCTATGAATTTAAAAGCCATCTCCGGAAATAAAATAATTTTTATTTAAGTATTGAATCTCCGGAGATGGAGTTTGAGCAAAAAAATAAAAAAATATTAGAAGTAAACAATTTTGAACAAAAAAAAAATTATGCTATAATATTATCATAGCGGGTATAGTTTAGTGGTAAAAGTGTGATTCGTTCTATAATTAACTTAAACATAGTTAAGGGGTCTTTAAAATTATTTAAAATTATTTTAAATTTTTGACCAATAACTTTATTTCTAAAAAGATTTAAGATCTTTCCTAAAATAGAAAAGCGAAATTCCTACGATGAAAAAAATAAAAAAAAGCAAAACGGAATTTTTTTGAAATTAGAATTTTTTCAGCTCAAAATCTATGGATAGAAATCCAAAATATTTTTTTTCGTAACTGAATCTTTAATTAAAAAAAAAAATTAAAGCAATTTAGCTCTAAGAAAATAAGTTTAGTTTACTAAATTTATTAAGATTTTCATTGAAGCTCGGTAAAAAATATTTTCCTAATGATTTATTTTGATAGAAATAAAGAACGAAGTAATTATAAATTTTTTTATTAAAAGTTTGTAAAAGGATCATCTATGAAGTTATCTGATGAAAATAATGAAAAAACTAACATAGATGATATGGATCTATTTAAATGCAAAATATAATAGAAGAAATTTTTTCTAATTCATAAAGGAGCCGTATGATATTAAAATTTCATGTTCGGTTTTGAAATAGGGGCAATAACTAAATAGAAGCGCCGACTATAACCCTTAGCCTTCCAAGCTAATGATGTGGGTTCGATTCCCACTACCCGCCGTTATTCTCTTTATAAGAAGTGAATAATTCACTATTTAAAAAAAATAATATAAAAATAGTGAATTATTCACTTCTTATAGTTTTATAAAATTAAAAGTACAATAATTTACTAATTTACTAGCGTCCATCGTCTAATGGATAGGACAGAGGTCTTCTAAACCTCCAGTATAGGTTCGAATCCTATTGGACGTAATCTTTTTTTTTTTTTTTATCTCACAATAATTGCCTTTTAAATTTTTTTAGTAAGAAGAAAAAAGCTGAAATTTTTTTTTTATTTTCGATTTTTTTCTTCTTACTAAAAAATACTTAAATTTTTATTTATCTTCTTGAAGTAAAAAAAGTTCCGTATGTTCTTTAATAGCTTCTTTTGAAATATTTTCAGCTTGTTCTGTAAAAATTTTAGTAGAACGTAAAATTTCAACAAATTGAGGTTTATTAGTAATTAAATATTCACGTAATTGAACAAGAAATTTCTTTACTTGATCGACTTCTAATACATCTAAATATCCGTTTACTCCAGTATAAATAGTTGCTACTTGTTCTTCCACAGTTAAAGGAGATGACTGAGATTGTTTAAGTAATTCACGTAATCTTTGACCTCTTGCTAATTGGTTCTGAGTAGCTTTATCGAGATCAGATGCAAATTGTGCAAATGCTTCTAACTCTGCAAATTGAGCTAATTCTAGTTTTAACTTACCAGCTACTTGTTTCATAGCCTTAATTTGAGCAGCCGATCCTACTCTAGATACAGAAATACCTACATTAATTGCAGGACGAATTCCTGCATTAAATAAATCTGCTGATAAAAATATTTGTCCATCAGTAATAGAAATAACATTCGTAGGAATATAAGCTGAAACATCTCCTGCTTGAGTTTCTACTATAGGTAAAGCAGTCATACTTCCTTCACCTAATTGTGAACTTAATTTAGCTGCTCTTTCTAAAAGGCGAGAATGTAAATAAAAAACATCGCCTGGATATGCTTCACGACCTGGTGGTCGTCTCAATAAAAGAGACATCTGTCTATAAGCTTGTGCTTGTTTCGAAAGATCATCATAAATTATTAACGTATGCTGTTTACGATACATGAAATATTCTGCTAAAGCAGCTCCTGTATAAGGAGCAAGATACTGTAAAGTAGCAGGAGAATTTGCTGCTTCGGCTACTACAATCGTATATTCTAAAGCACCACGTTCTTCGAAAGTATTAACTACTTGTGCTACTGAAGATGCTTTTTGTCCAATCGCCACATAAACACATATTACATTTTGACCTTTTTGGTTTAAAATAGTATCTGTAGCTACTGCCGTTTTACCAGTTTGTCGATCTCCAATAATCAATTCACGTTGGCCACGCCCAATAGGAATCATGGAATCAATAGCAATAAGGCCTGTTTGCATAGGTTCATATACAGAGCGTCTTGAAATAATACCAGGAGCTGAAGATTCTATTAATCTAAATTCTGAAGCTGATATTTGACCTTTACCATCAATAGGTTGAGCTAAAGCATTTACAACCCTACCTAAGTAAGCGTCACTTACAGGTATTTGAGCAATCTTCCCTGTTGCTTTTACAGAGCTACCTTCTTGAATGGTTAAGCCATCACCCATTAATACAACTCCAACATTATCTGATTCTAAATTCAAAGCAATTCCGATACTACGGTCTTCAAATTCAACTAACTCACCAGCCATTACTTTATCAAGACCATAGATACGTGCAATACCGTCTCCTACTTGAAGTACAGTGCCTACATTTACTACTTTTACCTCTTGACTATAATCTTCTATTTGTTTACGGATAATACTGCTAATTTCGTCAGGTCGAATATTTACCATTAGCGTTCGTTAATAATTTTCTGAAAAATAAAACTAATGAAAGCTAATTAGTTGTGCTTTCCATGGCTCTAAGTAGGCCAATATGATAATCAATTACGCGTGAATGTAACTCGTTATTTAAACGTTTATTTAACGCTTCTAACGCTCTTTCTAATGCAAGACGTGAAACTTGTTGTCTAACTTGCTCAATTGCTCTTTGTTCTTCGAAACGAATAGTAGCATTTTTTGAATCTTCTAATCGTTTTGAATCTTCATCAGCAGCATTTACTAATTCTCTTTTTTCTCTTTCTATTTGAGAAAGACCATTTACACGAATTTCATCTGCTTTTATTTTTGCTCGTTCCAAACGAGTCCGAGCTTGATTAAGTTTATCAGTTGCTTCATTATATCGTTTTTCCGCGTCATTAATTGTATTCAAGATAGTCTGTTTACGATTACTTAATAAATTGTTTAATGAAAGTAGATTGTTTATCGAAGATTTTAACGAATTCTAAATCTCTTCCCAAACCGAACATGAATTTTTCAATTCATTCGGCTTTCTCGCTTAATTGGAAAAACTGAGCCTGTCCCTGTTACTTTCTTCATTTTTTTTCATAAAATAATTTGCAAAAATTTTGTATATTTTTTTATTATAAAAAAAATTTAAGGACTCTTCTAACAAAAATTATTTTATTTGTCAGCAAGGTTATTTTTTTGAATAACTTAATATTAGATTTTTTTTAGGTTGTCAATTTAGCGTAAAAAACCAAAACTGGTTCGTTTTTAGAGATAATAATAATAATTTATTTAATAAATTAAATTCAAAAATTAGTTTAATATGAGTGTTATATATTAAATTAGTCTCTAAATATGTTTTTATATTTTTTATATATAAAAAATTGAGGGGAAAGAAAAACCCCAATCGCGCTTAGACTTTAAGCATTTTAGCTTTAACCATTTTCTTAATATTTCCGAATAAAGTAATAGTAAGAAATAAAAAATTACTAATTTTACGAAATGCTATAGTTGTTCTAAATTTTGTTTAGAAGTAATTCGTCGGAATTATACACTTTTTTTATTCAGAAGTGTAACTGGATTATTCCAGCAGTTTTATTCAAATAATTAACCCGCACACACTCCCTTTCCGAAGTAAACTAATAAACCAAGCACTACACTTAAATTAATCAAATTTGTTTCTAAAAGATTTGTATTTAGACCAAAATTACCGGCAATAGGCCAATAACCTGAAGAAATAACTAAATTAATCATATTTTGCATATTCTCTCTCCCATTAATAGGTTATCTAAGTTCTACAGAGTTTTTTACTCAAAATAACTTGAATTGTTAGTTATAGACAAAGACTAATTTATTTAGTTTTAAGTCTAATTAGCAATAGAATCAAAAAATAGGTTTATTTGCTTTACATAAAAACAAAAATTATAAAACTTAAAAAAAAATATATATATAAATTTTGTTTAATTTAAATATTAAATTAAATATTAAATAGTTTTTTTTTAAGAACTAAAATGATTACCCATTTTAGTTCTTAAAAAAAACTATTTAAATAAAAAAATAGAAAAATTTAAAGACAATTTAATTTAAACAGAAGGATTTGCGGATGAAAGTGCCAAAGCTACAACTAAACCATAAATAGTTGAAGCTTCCGTAGAAGCTAAGCTTAATAACAATGTGCCTCGAATTTTACCTTCTGCTTCTGGTTGTCTAGCAATACCTTCTACTGCTTGACCAGCAGCAGTGCCTTGACCAATCCCAGGTCCAATGGAAGCTAAACCTACGGCTAATCCAGCAGCAATAACAGACGCAGCAGAAATTAAGGGGTTCATTATAATATCCTCCAACCAAAATTAAAAAAAGGTTCATATAAAAAAAACCTATTCTCTATTGCTTACTTATTTACTCCTATTTCTATCAAAAAGAAATTAAGTTAAGCAGTCACTAACTCAAGATGTCTCTTATATAGAGTGATAGTATCACTAAAAAAAAAAAAATAAATTAAAGTTTTTGTTTTAATCGTTTAAAATTTTTTCTTATTTAAAATTTCAAATTTTATTGAGTGAAATAGAATAATAATAATAATTAAAAAATCTTTTTTAGTTAAAATATAAAATAAAATTTCTTAATTATTAAATTTCTTTTTACTATTATACCCCATAAATTTTTTTATCGGATTCACAATGTAAAATTTAAATCTAAAGTAAATTAAGCTATTTTATTGATTTAAAGATAATTATGTTTTAAAAGCAGTTTATATATATATATCTACATGTATACTTATTATTTTGATATTATGGAATTTAATGATGACCTTCTAAAGATTCCCCTATATAAGCTGCAGCTGAGGTTGCAAATATCAAAGCTTGAATAGCACTTGTAAATAATCCTAAAAACATCATAGGTATGGGAATAACCAAAGGTACTAAAGAAATAAGAACAGCAACTACTAACTCATCAGCTAATATATTTCCAAAAAGTCGAAAACTTAACGATAAAGGTTTTGTAAAATCTTCTAAAATATTTATTGGTAAAAGTACTGGAGTTGGTTGAATATATTTACCGAAATAATTTAAACCTTTTTTATGAAGACCTGCGTAAAAATAAGCTACTGAGGTTGATAGAGCTAACGCAACAGTTGTATTAATATCATTTGTAGGTGCAGCTAATTCTCCATGAGGTAGTTCGAAAACTCTCCAAGGAAGAAGCGCGCCTGACCAATTTGAAACAAAAATAAATAGAAACATGGTTCCTATGAAAGGTACCCAAGGTCGATATTCCTCTTCTCCTATTTGAGTTCTAGTCAAATCTCGAATAAATTCTAAAACATATTCGACAAAATTTTGACCACTGGTTGGAATAGTTTGTAAATCGCGCGTTGCAGAAATAGCTAAACTTAATAAAATAGAAATAACAATCCAGGAAGTTATAAGTACTTGTGCGTGAACTTGAAAACTGCCTATTTGCCAATAGAAGTGTTGACCTACTTCCACACCAGATATTTCGTATAAATTATTGAGTGTGCTAATGGAAATTTGTGCAGTATGCATATTACCCCTTCTAAAGATTAACTATGAAAAATAGAAATGAATTTTATAAACAATTCTAGTATTTAAATGTCTTATTGTTCTAAACCTTTTTATTATGTTATAAGATATTTATTACAATAAAATATTTATTTTTATTGTAATATATTTTTGAGTTTTAAAATAGTAATGAATAATAAAATAAAAAATTGTCTTTTACTAAAATAATTATTCGATTGTTGTAGAATTACAACGACCTGCAATAATAGCTAATTTTAATTTATTTAAAATCCATCGAATAGACGCTCGAGCATCATCATTTGCTGGAATTGGTATATCTGTAAGCTCTGGATCACAATCTGTATCAACTAAACAAATTGTTGGAATACCTAAAGTTCTACATTCTTGAATAGCGGTGATTTCTTTTTGTTGGTCTATTATTATCACAATATCCGGTAAACTTGTCATATATTTAATTCCATTTAAATATCTTTGAAGTTGAGTTAATTGTCTTTTTAAATTTGCCGCTTCTTTTTTTGGAAGTTGATTAAATACCCCTGTTTTTTCTTTATTTTCTAAATCCTTAAATCTTTGAAGACGCTTTTCTATAGTTGACCAATTAGTTAACATACCGCCAAGCCACTTTTGATTTACATAATGACATCGAGCTTTTATAGACGCTGATGCTACTAAATCAGCTGCTTGATATTTTGTACCTACAATTAAAAATTGTTTGCCTTTACTTGAGGCATTAGCTAATAAATCGCAAGCTTCTGATAAAAAACGAGCTGTTTGAGTAAGGTTTAAAATATGAATACCTTTTCGTTCTGTAAAAATATAAGAAGCCATTTTAGGATTCCATTTTCGAGCCTGATGCCCAAAATGTACTCCTGCTTCCATCATTTCTTCTAAATTAATATTCCAAGATTTTTGTTTCATTTTTTTTTTTTTTTTAAGTCTAATTTCTTTTTCTATTTAGACTAAAATCAATACATTTTTTTAAATTTTTTCGTAAATAGATATTCATTTTTCATTTAATAACTTATCTAAAAAATTTTAGATAATTTAATTGAATTTATTTATTGCTCCTTATTTCAAAAAATTACTGCTTTAATTTTTTATGAATTTGATTTGAAGTAAAAAAAATAGAAAATTTTTTATATAAAAAAATATCTTTTACTTTATTATTAAATAATTTTTTCTTTTTTTTTTTTAATAAAATATTTTTTTGTTTTTCCAAAATTATTTGCCAAATTACTTCTTGACAGCCCGTACCTGCAGGAACTATTCCACCAAGAATAACATTTTCTTTCAAACCTTTTAACCAATCAATCCGACCCCGCAAAGCTGCTTTTGCCAACACACGGGTAGTTTCTTGAAAACTAGCTTCTGATATAAAACTTTGAGTATTAAGAGAGGCTTTTGTTATACCCAACAATACAGGTTTATAAGGAATAATTTCTTCCAAAGCACGATTCATTCTTTTTATTCTTGTAAATTCGATTAATTCCCCAGGTAAAAAACCATTAATCATTCCATCTTCTAAAGTAACAACTTTAGAAGTCATTTGACGTACAATAATTTCTATATGTTTATCTGATATTTGTACTCCTTGTGATCGGTAAACCTTTTGAATTTGATCAACTAAATTTAATTGACTTTGTTCCATACTAATTCGTGAACTCAAAAAATAACCCCATAGATTTCCAAAAAAGTTTGTCATATCTTTATTCCAATCTTCAAAACCTTTTTCCAAATTAATAAAAACTGAATTTATTGGGCGAGCTTCTAATAACTGCTCAACTTTAGGAAGCCCTTGAATAATATCTCCCGATTTTAATCTTTCATATACTAAAGTTATTAATGTATCTCCTTCTTTAACAATTTCGCCATAATGATTATGAATTGTAGCTTTACCAGTGGTTAAATATGGCTTGGCTAATCTAATTACGGAAGAAAGATCTTCATAAATAGCTATAATTTGACCAGATTCAGAAAAATGCTGATATTTAGATATAGAAAAGCCATCGCAAATAAAATTTCCAAGATTAACTAATTGAGTTTTATTTTTTTTTGAAAAAAATGAAGAAAAAGACCAAATTAATAAATGAAAAATATTATTTTTAGTTAAAACAAATTTATGAGTTTTTTTATTTTCATCCAAAAAATACCACGCAGTTAGTTTAAACTTTTTTTCAAAATTATCAATAATTGAAAAATTAGTTGGCATTAATTCATTATTAAATTTTATATGAGAAAAAGGTTGAATAAATTTTGTAATATTTTGTAAATGGCCTAAAAATCCTAAAAATTCTATAAAATTTTGTTTCATAAAACTTTTTTTTTTTTTTTTTTTTATATCAAAATCTTTAATTATTTTTTTTGATTCATAAATTAAACTTTTTTTTATATTATTTTCTACTTTTGTATTTTTTTTCATTTTCTCAACCAAACCAATTTGGAATAAATTTGATGGAGATAAAAAAAGATTTTGGGGGTTTTTCGAGGGAGTACGAATAATACCCCAAGTTTTATTGAACAATACATTTTTTTTACTAAAATTTTGATCAATAATATATTTTTTTTTATCAAAAAAATAGTTAATAATAATATAATTTTCTTTTTCTTTATGATTAAAACTAAAATATTTTATTAAATTTATTTGAAAGAAGAATCTAATAATTTTATTAATACGTATTTTTACAAAAGAAATATGAGCTTCTTTTATAAATATTTTTGTTTCCCAATTCAATACTAAGCAGCTTTGAATTAGTTGAATCTCAGTATTCTTAAGAATTTCAACTTCTTCACCATCTTTGTAAAAAATATATTTAACAGTTTGAATTTTAACTGTTTGTTGTTCTTTTAAGAAATCTAGAAAAAAAGGTATTGGTAAATTCAAAGAATTTTCATTAGATGTTACTTTATATTCTATTGTTGGTCTAATAAAAAAAAAAGAATTTTCTTTGGAAAGTACAATCCATTCAAGATAAATCCAATTTTTAGCTCGAAATTGTTCAAAAATTTTTTCTCCAGGTGGTATTAAAAGACCATTTTGTTTAAAGTTTTTTTGTTTTTCTTTGGGATAATATATACTTCCAGGTAGTATTTTTATTTCAAAGTTATTCGTTTTTTTTTTAATTTTAACAAAGCCTGTAACTTTACTAATAATAGTGGAAGTTATTTTTGTGCCTGCTTTAATAAAACTATTATTTTTTACCAAAATCGAAGAAAAAAGAGATTGATCTAAATTATATACTTCTTCAGGAATAAAGAAAAAATTACCTTCTTTTATTATTTTATATCTCGATCTAGTAGTCTTATTTTTTGACTCCGCAAAAAAATCTTCTTTTTTATTAATAAAATCGACTTTGATAGTACCATATTTTATAATTCCTGAATTTTTTATTCTATATTTAGGATCATTAAAAATAGCAAAAATATCATTTTTTTTTAAAATGCCGTTTTTTGGTATTTTGAGAATAAATTGAAATATAGGGTTTTTTTCATATTTATTTTTTTTTTTATTAAAAAAAAATAAATTTTTTTTTCTCTTTCTACTTCTTAAAAAATTATAACTATATAAAATAATACTAGAATAAATAAAATTCCAAAAATAATTTAAACAATTTTCTTTATTTTTATAATAAATCAAATTTTTATTTGCAATCGGAAGTTTCTTATCTAATTTATCTTGATTGCGATAGAATATAAAAAAAGATTCATTAAATTTTTCGAAATGTCCTGTTAATATCCAGATATGACCCGTCATACATAAGAGATGAACATTACTATGTATATATTCAGATGCATGTTGAACTTTGGTACTCCAATGCATTTCTCCAGATAAATTTGAATAAATATGTTTTTGAACTTTTTCTTTAAAAGGAGATATTTTAGCACGAATTTCTGCAATAACTTGTTTTGATTCTACATATTGATTACTTTGGACTAAAAGCATACTTTGTGATGGAATAATCAAATTATGTAATTTTTTTTTACTTTTAATAATAACAGATAAATTATTGTTACATATCCACGCGGGATGGCCGTGGCGAGTACGTGTAGGATAAACCGAATTTCTATCAAATTGAATAATTCCATTAAACGGTGTTCGTACATGCTCTGCAATATCACCTGTAAAAACTCCACCAGTATGAAAAGTTCTTAATGTTAACTGAGTACCTGGTTCTCCAATTGATTGTCCCGCAATAATACCTACAGCTTCGCCTAATTCTATCAAATTACCGTGAGTAAGACTCCATCCGTAGCATAATTGACAAATCCATAACATACTTTTACAAGTTAAAGGAGAACGTATAAAAATTGGTTTTTTTTTAATAGATACTAACGAAAGAGCCAGATCCATTGTAATATCTTGATTACGAATAGCAATACATCTTTGATTTATATATATATTTTCTGCTAATATACGACCAATTAATTTTTGTTGATTATTATTTTTTTTATAAGTATCGCTTACAAAAATACCTTGGAAAGTGCCACAATCCACTTTTCGTACTACAATATGCTGAACTACTTCAACCAATCTACGTGTAAGATACCCAGCATCTGATGTTCGTACTGCCGTATCAACGACTCCTTTACGAGCTCCATAGCAAGAAATAATATATTCTGTTAATGATAATCCTTCACGAAAATTACTTTGAATCGGTAAATCAATAATTTGACCTTGAGGGTCTGACATTAAACCTCGCATACCTACTAATTGATGAACTTGTGATGTACTTCCTCGAGCTCCGGAAAAAGACATCATATGTACTGGATTTAATGGATCTGTCATTCGAAAATTAGGATTCATTTCTTGTTTTAAATATTCACTTGTTGCATACCATGTTTCAATCAATTGGCGTAATTTTTCTACTGCATGAACGTTTCCATAACGATAATTTTTTTCAGAAGTATAACCTTGTTGTTCTGCATCTTGGATCAACCAACTTTTTGAAGGTGCTGTTAAAAGATCATCAATTCCTAACGAAATCGCGGCTTGAGTGGCTTGTTCAAAGCCTAAATCTTTAAGTTGATCTAGAATATGTGTTGTGTATGTAATACCAAAGTGAGCAATTAACCTGCTGATAAACTGTTTTATGGCAGTTCTATCCATCACTTTATTATAGAAGGCTGGTTCTGCCATAATAAAAAACCTCTTTATTGTTATAAACAGGATATACCAATAGATTTAAGCCATTTATCTGACTTTTTCAAATTTCTATCTGTAGAAAAAAATGAATATTATATAATTATTGCTGGTAAAGATTTCTCTCGAAACCGCGAAGCTTTTAAAGTACCTTGAATAGCTTCTTCTATTTGTTGATTAAATATGACACGACCAACGGTTGTGCAAATATAAAAATTAATAATTTGTTCTTTTTTATTTTTTTTAAGTTGGTAATGTTCATAGATTTTAGAAAAAATACCAGAAGAGTTATATTGAATTTCAATAGGCTTTTCACGATTTATTGATGTAAGTATTCGCAATTCCGTCTCCCATCGAAGCCATAAAGGACTGTGTAATTTAATTTTTTTTTGTTTCTGAGCCTTCATCACATCATCATAACTATAAAAATAAGGTGTTTTATTATTATTATGTTCATAAGGATAAATTTTGTTGCCATAAATACCTTGATAATTTTCAATTGTTAATATATAAAGTCCGAGAAGCATATCTTGACTTGGTACAGAAATAGGATCTCCTGTGGCAGGAGACAAAAGGTTTGTGTGAGAAAACATAAGTAATCGTGCTTCAGCCTGAGCTTCTAGAGATAATGGTATATGAACAGCCATTTGATCTCCGTCGAAATCTGCATTAAAACCCCCGCAGACTAATGGATGTAAACGAATAGCACGACCTTTTATTAAAATAGGTTGAAATGCTTGTATACCTAATCTATGTAAAGTAGGTGCTCGATTTAATAAGATAGGATGTCCTTGCATAATTTCCTGAAGTACTTTCCATATAATAGGCTCTTTATTTTGAATCATACTTTTAGCTGCTCTTAGATTAGGAGCAAGATGTTGTCCAATTAAACCTCGAATAACAAAAGCTTGAAATAATTCTATTGCCATTTCTCGTGGTAATCCACATTGATGTAATGGAAGAGACGGACCAACTATAATAACAGATCGTCCTGAATAATCAACTCGTTTTCCGAGTAAATTTTCACGAAAGCGTCCTTCTTTTCCTTCAATAATGTCGGAAAAAGATTTATAAGGTCTATTATGACTATCTTTCATGGGTTGTCCACGAATACCATTATCAATAAGTGCATCGACAGCTTCTTGTACTAATCTGGTTTGGCAAACAACTAAACCTCCTGGTGTAGAGCCGCTTCTAGCCGAAAAATCAATAAGAGTATTATTTCGATAAATAACTCTTCGATATAATTCATTTAAATCAGAAGTAATTAATTCGCCTTCGCCTAATTCAACCATAGGTCGTAATTCAGGTGGAAGAACCGGTAAAAAAGATAAAACCATCCACTCCGGTTTTATATTCGTTTGAAGAAATTGTTTTGCTAATTTTATACGTCTCACTAAAAGATCTTTTCTTCTTTGAATTTTTCGATCTTCCCATTCATTTCCTGTAGACTTTTTTTCCACTAATTCTTTCCATTCCAAATATGCATAATCTATAACTACTTGCAGATCTATATTACTTAATTGTTTTTTAATAGCATCACCCCCAGTAGATATTTCTCTAATCTGAAATGCTTCGAATCCACGTGAAGAAAAGAAACGAGGAAATATATCTCTCCAAGATTGATCTTCATATTTAAATAAACCTCGTAATTTTAATAAAGTAGGCTTTTGTAAAATGGGTCTAGCAAGAAAAAGATTGGGATAGGTTTTTTTCTTTTCTCTAATTCCCCCCCCAAGAATCGGACATGAAAATTTTTTTTCATCCGGCTCAAATAGCATTAAATTTATTTTAAATATAATAATAAAATTTCTAATGTTATTATAATAAAAATATAAGTCCTATATATATTTAGTTGTTTTAATATATATATAATAATATATAGATACTTATACCCTTTTTATATGTAAATTTTATTTTTTTCTATAAAATTTATATAAAATTACTAATTTATTATTAATTTATTACTATTTATTACTCAAGTTCTATTATAATTTTTAATTAAATCTTTATTTTTGAGTAATCTTACTTTCTTTAAATTATATATTTTTTTACAAAAATACCTCCAATGTTTTTAAAATTAATAAGAAATTATCTTGTTTATATATACATATTTTTATGATCCTTTAGGTTTTCGTTCTATTTCGATGGGTATAATATTATTTAGCGTATATATACGATGAATAAACTGCAATATCCATTATAAATAAATATAGTAATAATTTTTTTTACCAAATTTTATTTTTTACGAAATCTCTAAATAACGAAGAAAAATATTAATATAAAATACATAAAAATAATAAATATTTATATATTTGTATATATATAAATAGAAACCCTAGATCAAATACTTTAAAATTTTTTTTGAGTTTTATGTTACTTTTTTTAAGAAACATATCAAAATTAGTGATATCCTTATAATAAATAAAATAGGATAACAGTTTTAATTAAATCTGTATAATTAAGTTTAATAAACAAGTCACACATCGCAATATACTAGACTTTCTAATTCTTTAAGAGGTTTAGCTAAAAGATTTGCAATATAACTAGGCAAGCGCTTTAAGTACCATACATGTGTTACGGAACAAGCTAATTTAATGTAGCCCATTCGATATCTGCGAACACGTGATTCGATAAATTCAACGCCACATTGTTCACAAAATTTTGGATATTTTTCAATTGTTTGATACTTCCCACAGGCGCAAAGTCCACTTTTGATAGGACCAAAAATACGTTCACAAAATAATCCATCTTTTTCAGGTTTATGTGTTTTATAATGTAAAGTATATGGTTTTGTTACTTGCCCGACAAGTTCTCCATTAGGTAAAATTCTTTCAGCCCAACTGCGTATTTGTTCAGAAGAAGCTAATCGAATTTGAAGATATTGATATTTTTCTTGATGAATCATAAAATTTAAATTTATTTTTTCTATTAGACGTCTCTAAAATTTATATTTAAGTTTTTTTCAAATATAACGGAATGATCCAATTCTAATGATAAAGATCGTAATTCTCGAACAAGTAATCGAAAAGATTCTGGAGCAGTACTAGGCTTAGGTATTGGCTCTCCCGTGATAATAGCACCAAGTACTTCATAGCGAGCATGTATATGATCAGATTTAATAGTAAGCATTTCTTGTAAAATATAAGCAACACCAAATCCTTCTAAAGCCCACACTTCCATTTCTCCTACTCTTTGTCCCCCACGTCTGGATCTTCCTCTAAGAGGTTGTTGAGTAACAAGTGCATAAGGTCCACTAGAGCGTGCGTGAATTTTATCGTCAACTTGATGAATTAATTTTAGCATATAAGCTTTTCCTACTGTAACAGATTGTTCGAATATTTCTCCAGTTCTTCCATCTATTAAACGACTTTTTCCAGGATTTTCAGTTTCAAATAACCAAGGATTTCCTGTTTTTGTACTTGCTTTATAAAGTTCTGAAAAAACTAATTTTCTCGAAGCTTCTCGTTCATATCTTTCATCAAAAGGGGTTATTCGATAATGTTTTTTTAAGAAATGTCCCGCTAAACCAAGTAAGCATTCAAAAATTTGTCCTACATTCATTCGCGAAGGTACTCCTAAGGGACTTAATACCATATCAACTGGTGTGCCATCTTGTAAATATGGCATATCTTGTCTAGGTAAAATTTTTGAAATAATACCTTTATTACCATGTCTTCCAGCTACTTTATCTCCTACTTGTATTTTTCGCTTCTGCGCTATATAAACATTTATTATTTTTTCGTAATTACTAGAATTTTCTTTTTTAGAAATCCATCGTACATCAATAACTCGCCCTTTTCCGCCTGAAGGAACTTTAAGACAAGTTTCTTTTGCGGTAGCTACTTGAATACCAAATATAGCTTGTAATAGTTTTCCCTCTGGAGCACGTAATGATTCTTCTGTTTCCTGAGGTGTTAATTTTCCCACTGAAACATCTCCTGTTTCTACCCATGATCCTAATAATACAAGCCCATTTTTATCTAAATGACGCAGTACACTGTTTTCTAAATGAGGTATTTCTTTAGTAATTTTTTCAGGGCCTTGACTCGTAGTGCGAGATTTAATTTCATATCTTTCAATATGAATTGATGTATAAATATCTTCATATATTAGACGTTCATTAATAAGTATTGCGTCTTCAAAATTATATCCTTTCCATGGCATATATGCTACTAAAATATTTTTTCCTAAAGCTAATTCTCCTTTTAAAGTTGCTGCACCATCTGCCAAAATTTGTCCTTTTTTTAAAAAATTTTGTCGAGTAACTTGTATCTTTTGATTCATACAAGTACTATTATTTGAGCGTTGATATATTGTCAAAAATGTAGTTGTTGTTTTTTTATCAATATCAATTAAATCTATTTTTTTACCATCAGTATATAAAACCTTTCCACTTTGTTTTGCAATAACAACACTTCCAGAATCAAGAGCTGCTTGACTTTCTAAACCTGTTCCTACAATACATTTTTCAAGTTTTATAAGTGGAACCGCTTGACGTTGCATATTAGATCCCATTAAAGCACGATTTGCATCATTATGTTCTAAAAAAGGAATTAAAGAAGCGCCAACAGAAAAATATTGTAAAGGATAAATACTTCGAAGATGTATTTGTTCCCAAGCAATAGCTAAAAATTCTTGTCGATATCGAGCTGGAGTTATTTGTACTTTTTGTGTATCTTTATCTAAAGCCAAAAAATTTCCGGTAGCGATTCGATAATATTCGTCTTCTCCGGCAGATAAATAAATAACTTTTTCTTCTTTAGAAATTTTAGATATTTTATAAAAAGGACTTTCTAGAGATCCCCAATGATTTATTTTTGCGTGAATTGCTAATGATGCAATAAGTCCGGCATTCATACCTTCAGATGTTTCGATAGGACAAATACGTCCATAATGACTGAAATGAATATCCCGTACTTGAAAGCTAGCTGTTCGTCGTGTTAATCCCCCAGGACCTAAAGAACTTAATCTTCGTTTATGAACTATTTCTGTTAATGGATTAGTTTGATCTAGAAATTGGGATAGAGGATGTGATCCGAAAAATTCTTTAGAAGTAGCTATTAATGGAGTTGGAGTAATCAAACTTTTAGGACTAGGTAAACGTTTTCGCTTAGTTGCTCCACGTAGAATTTGTCGTACCGAATTTTCCAAACGTGTTAGTGCCAATTTTAATTGATCCTGTAATAAATCCGCTACGGAGCGAATACGACGGTTTTTTAAATGGTCTATATCATCGAGTGTACCAATACCAAACTTTATTTTTATCAAATAATCTATAGCGGCTAAAATATCTTGTGGTAATAAAAAATATTCATTTTCAGGTACGTTAAGATTCAGTTTTTTATTCAAATTTAATCGACCAATTTTTCCTAATTCACATCTTTGCTGAAAAAATTTCTTTTGTAATTCTTTACGTATAGATTCCGAAAATACGATGTCTCCGCCTATACAATATAATTGTTTATAAAGCTCTACTATCGCATCCTTAGTAGATTGAGGCTGTTCTTTCTTTTTCTTTTTCTTTAGGACGTCCAAAAAAAATTTTGGAGAACAAACACTGTCCAAAATCTGTTTTATGGTTAGACCCATTGCTAATAATAAAACTAAAATAGAAACTTTTCGTTTTTTACTTATACGAGCCCAAATTCTCGCTTTGCTATCAATTTCTAATTTTAATCTTCCTCCCCAATCGGAAATAATTGTACTTGTATATACAGAAATTCCGTTATGATCTAGCTCTGAATTATAGTAAATACCTGGACTTCTTAAGATTTGATTAATAATTACTCTTGCGACGCCATTAACTACAAAGGTACCTTGAGAATTCATTAAAGGAATACTTCCAATAAATACAGTTTGTTTTTGTGTTTTTCTCCTCCTCTTCTGAGCCAATTGAGTCGGTACATATAAATCTGAGGAATATGTATTTGATTGATATACAGCATCTCTTTCTTTTATTAAAGGTTCCGCTAATTTGTATTCTTTATCTAATAATCGGAATTCAAATTCATGATCTGCATCTTTAATTTTAGGAAAATAACCAAGTTCTTCAATTAAACCTTTATAAATAAAACGATGAAATCCTTCAAATTGTATTTTTCCAAATTCAGGGAGTACAAAAATTTCCGTAGTTTTTTCTTCCTCTAAAATAGTGTTAGAATTTGTTTTATAATAACAAATCTAATTATTTTTATTTTATATCTAATTGCATAAAAAAAAATATTTTTGTTAAGCTTTTCTATTTTATTATAAATTTCCATCATGTTAAATGTTTTTTTTATTTGAAATCGAAAAAAAAAGATACTTGATTAAAAATTAATTAAGTTTTATAATAATATAGTTTATTATTAATAAATTAAAAAATTATAGTAATAGAAAAAACTTATACAACTTTTACCAAAAATTTTATTTGGAAAAAAGGCGATATGGCCAAGTGGTAAGGCAGAGGACTGCAAATCCTTTATCCCCAGTTCGAATCTGGGTGTCGCCTTAATAATAATAGAAACAAAATATAAAAAAGATTTGGATTATCTATTATGTCATATTTTAAATAAAAAAAGGTATTGCTCTATATTTTGATATAGCCTATTACTTTATTTTCTATTCAAATCTATCATTAATAGACAACCCTAATATTAAGAATAAATCAAATGAGAAAAAAAAGCAAGTGTTATTATAAAAAAATAATAATTAATATAAATAGCTATATATATATATATTTATTGATTTATAAAGTAAAGATATAATTTGAGATTAAAAAGATTATAAAAAATAAATGAATATTTATTAATTAAATAGAAATTTAGATTTAACATTCATAAAAATATATATAGTAATTAATATTATTTTTTATGTTATAAGGATAATTTTCATATTTTTTTTACTTTTAGTCTAGGTAGAAAATAAAGGAAATTAAAAAATCCGATTGAAAAATGAATTAGTTTAATATTTTTTATTTTTAATAGTAAAAATAAAAAATATTAAACTAATTAGATTATACTATTTAAATTGTATAAGAAATAAAAAAAGTATAATCAATTTTTTCCCATCCTTTATAAAATTTTCTTTTTAATTTTATTTTTTTATAAGTTGTATTTTCTTCTAAATTCTTTTTTTTTAAAATAAAAAGATTATTTTTTTCTTTAGAAAAATTTGTAAAATTAATCTTATTATTACGTAAATATAAACTTTCTGCTATAAAAAAAATAGCTGTTCCACTTAAAAGTATTTGTGATAATAGAAGAATCGGATCTAAGCGCCAACCTTGAAAAATAAGAATTCCTCCACATAATAACCCAATAGATGAAAAAAAAGAATCATAATATTGAGATAGGTTAATGTTTTTCTTTAATTACATGCCCCTCTCTAAAAACCATATATGATATGTTAATTTCTTTATGGCTTAAGTATTAAAATAAAAAAAAATTTCAATTTTAAATACTCTAAATCCAAGTAAGTATTTAGGTGTAAAAAAATAAATTTAAACCAAAACTTTTTGGATTGTCTTTTACCTATTTAAAATAATAAAAAAAAAACAGGTTTATTTTATTTGTACTTAGTTAATTAAAAAAATATTTATAACATTAATGTTACAAATATTTTAATAATATCTTTAGGTTCATTTATTATTTCGTGGATCAAATTATTCTATTTCTAGAGAAACAAAAAATTAATTAAATAAAAGCTCTATATAATATATAACAGACCTTTTTTTTTTATTTTTTATATAATCCCATTTTAATTTTAAGATTTAAATATGTTTGCGGAATGTTAAAAAAAATAAGTTAAAATTTAACCATAGATTTTTTTTAGATAAATTAAATTTTATTTTTTCAAGTTTTCTATTTATTATTATTATCAAATAAATTGAAATTTTATAATTTATTTAAGTACATTCTAAATCACACCTCTAGATACATTAAGTTCCCTTATTCGAGGGGCATATAAAAGTATACCTACTATAATCAGGCCTATTCCTACTATAGTGCTAGGACCTAATTCTATATGAATCATATAATAATAAATAAATGAAATTAAAAAAACTAAAAAAATTATATATAATTTTTTTAGTTTTTTTAACTTAATTTTTAATATTGTAAAAAACTAAATATTTAAATAAAAATACAATATTATTTGATAAATCCAAGATTCTTAATAATTGAAAAAAATTTTCTTATTAATTACCCTGACTAACGGTTTGTACATAAAGAATTAATAAAAAAGCTGTAGGGATTAAAATGAACAATGCAGTAGCAATAAATGCAAGAATGTTTACTTCCATATGTTTATTATATTAGTGTTTAGTTTACAATACTAAAAAATATCATCTGATTTTTATTTATAATTTTTTATATCTTTTTCATATCAGTATAATTATTATATTAATAATATTAATAAAAATATTTTAAATAAAATAAATATTATTTTATTTTTAGTTTAATAAAATCATCGATATCAAATAAATAGTATAACATAAGATTATTTTTTTTATTATTAAAAAAATACTGCCTTGAAGAGGACTCGAACCTCCACGCTTTAAAGCATAAGATTTTGAGTCTTACGTGTCTACCATTTCACCATCAAGGCTTGTGAGAAAAAAACTATTATATTTAATTAATTATTATATAATAGGAAAAATAAAAAATCTAATTTTAATTTGTTTTTTTACTTATGCTATATGTAAGTAAAAAAACAAATTAAAATTGTTACTAATAAAATATAAATATTTAATAATAAAAAAAAATATATATTAAATATGTGTAAAACTATTTAAATTCAAATTAGTTTGGAGTAGATTAATAATGGGATTCGTAAATATTCCTAAAAACATAGAGGCAATTACACAAATAATTATAATAATTTCAATTGAATTTTTGTAAAAAATGGAAAAAGAAAATCCAGTATATGTTTGTATATAAGAAGTTATTTCTTTATTTTCTGCAGTAATTAATAATTTAACTATTTTTAAATAATAATATATAGAAATAATGCTTGTGAAAAGCCCTATAAAAACTAGAAAATATAATCCATTTTTCCACGCACACCAAAATAAATAAAGTTTTCCAAAAAAACCAGATAATGGGGGGATACCTCCTAGAGACAACAAACATAAAGCAAGAGAAAATGTTAATAAAGGATCTTTTAAAATTAATCCACTATAGTCTCGAATATTATCTGTTCCTGTACGTAATCCAAATAATATAATACAAGCAAAAGTTCCTAAATTCATAAATATATAAAATAGTAAATAAACTATCATACTTGTATATCCATCAAAATCCCCGATGATTATTCCAATCATTAAATAACCAATCTGACTTATTGAAGAATATGCAAGCATACGTTTCATACTTGTTTGAGTAATAGCTACTGAATTACCTAATATCATACTGCAAATAGCTAATATTTCTAGAATAAAATGCCATTGGTTGAAAAGAAAGGGAAAAACAATATTCAGAAGACGAGCTAATAAAGCTAGACCTGCTATTTTTGAAGCAACTGAAAGAAAAGCAACGACTGGTGTAGGGGAGTTAGAATCGAAACGAAGATTACTCATTCTTTTCTCTCATTCAAAACTGTGCATGAAATTTTTATTTCACACAGCTCCTAAGTAATAGTCTAAATTTAGATTACTTTCCTCGTGTATGCACATAAATTTTTGAAAATTAAATATTATAATTTTATTAAAATTAAACTTTACGAAGAATCCTGTTTTAGTTATTTCTTTTAATCTCAAAAATTTAATTACTTTTGTTATTGAATAAAAAAAAAATCTAACTTTTTTCGTTTTAATAGTCATGAATTTTTTTTTTTTATTTTAGGGTTCTTCTTCAAATGGATATTTATACTACTACACTTATAATCCTTGAAGGAAAAAAAATTACTGAATAATATTTTTAAATACTTAAAAATTTTAATTATTTTATTTATACCATTTTTTTTCCAAATTACCCCTAATAATCAACTTATTTTTTTTATTATTTTAACTTTGTTTTATTTTAGATTCAATTTAAATTTATTAAAAAAAAATTTATTTAATATTAATAAAAGTTATGTTTTATTTTGAGTGAAAATAATAATTTTTTGTTATTTTGCATGTCTATAAAATATTTATAAATATCGTAAACACAATAAAAAATTATGTTTTTTATTTATAGAAAACGAATCACACTCCTTCATATACATCGGGAGTCCATTGATGAAAAGGTACTAAAGAAAGTTTAAATCCGATTCCTGCAATAATAAATATAGGTCCAAGTAAAGTTCCTGAAGAATTATACATTTCTGTATTTATAAGTCCATTAGCTATTTTTTGAAGTTGAAATTCTCCCGCTGATAAGCCATATAACCAAGAAAAACCATAAATTAAAATAGATGAACTTGTTCCACCTATAAGTAAATATTTCATAACAGCTTCGTTAGATCGAACGTCTTTTTTAGTATAACCAGATAATAAATATGAACATAAACTTAAACATTCTAGAGATACAAAAATAGTAATTAGATCGTTGGCTCCACATAAAAACATTCCTCCTATAGTTGCTGTTAATATGAAAATAAGAAATTCCGTTATTGATAATTTTGTACATTTAATAAAATCGATAGATAAAGGAATGCATAATATTGAACATAAAGCTAGAAAAATTTGAAATATTCTATTAAAGCTATCATCTTGAAAATTACCTGAAAAACTAATAGTGGATTCTTTTTGTAATTGGAAAAGTAAAACAACAATACTTAATGATAAACTTAATAAAGAAATATAATAAAATAATAAAGATTTATTTTTTATTTCTAAAATTAAATCTAATATTAAAATGATTATTAAGGAAAAAATGAGGATGCATTCGGGCAAAATAGTACTTGCATAAAAAAAAGAAAGATCAAATTCTAAGTCCATAAAAATTTTCTCGATATGTAAAAAAATTATAGTATTTGTATATTCTGTAAATAAGTTATTAGTAAAAATTATAGTAATTTTTACTAATAACTTATTTACAAAATATTAATTCTTTTTAAAAAAATTATGTATATTCTTTTTTTTTTATTTTACAATAAAATACATTTTTTTTTAATTCTTAGAAAAAATCAACGAAAATGAGCAAAAGCTCTATTAGCTTCAGCCATTCTATGAGTTTCTTCTTTTTTGCGTATTGCATCCCCATTATCTCTAGCAGCATCTATTGATTCATAACTCAATTTAAAAGCCATATTTCGACCTGAACGTTTTCTAGATGCTCCTAATAACCAACGAATAGCAAGAGCTTTTCCTTGTGCAGATTTTATTTCAATTGGTACTTGATAAGTCGATCCACCTAAACGTCTTGCTTTCACTGTTACATTAGGAGTTACTCTACGTATAGCTTGACGTAAAACTGAGAGTGGATTTTTTTTTGTTTTTTGTTTAATATTTTTCATTGCTTTATAAAGAATTTGGTAAGCTAATGATTTTTTTCCATGTTTAATAATTCGATTAACCATCATATTTACTAATCGATTACGGTAAATTGGATCAGATTTTGCCGTTTTTTTTTCTACAGCACTGCGACGTGACATAATATTAAAAAATAATTGAATAATTTATTAAAATTAAAAAACTAAATAGTTTATTTTGGCTTTTTTACTCCATATTGTAGGGTAGATTGGATTAATTAAAAGTATTAAAAATCTCCCTTCAAACCGTATGTACAACTTTTATTGAATACGGCTTTCTATATTAAAAAATATTAAAAATACATATATATATATTTTTTTTTTTTATTTTTAATATTTACTCATTTTAAATTGAGTATCCGTTTTCTTTTTTCAGAAAATCTTGTATTTTATTAATTTTACGATAAAATCTTTAGGTTTAAAAAAATAGTAAAAAAAAATTTATGTTAATTTTTTTAGTTTTTGTTTTTTCTTTCAACTTGTTCTAAAAAAGTTAAAGTTATTTTTTTTTTTTTTTTATAAGTCAGGGAATACTTTTTTATTTAATAAATAAACCTTAGATATTTGAGTATTTAATTTGTTTTAGCCTGCTTTAGTCCTTTCACAATATTTCTATCTTATAGTTAGCTATATTTACATGTTTCAACAATTAACATGGTATTAATTTATAATACGAGTATTAAAATAATAATATACAACGCACTAGAACGCCCTTGTTGACGATCTTTTACTCCCACAGCATCAAGAGTTCCTCTAACAATATGATATCTTACACCAGGTAAATCTTTGACTCTTCCTCCTCTTACTAATACTACAGAATGTTCTTGTAAATTATGACCAATACCCGGTATATAAGCTGTGATTTCAAATCCAGAAGTTAATCTTACTCTTGCTACTTTACGCAAGGCAGAGTTTGGTTTTTTTGGTGTTGTAGTGAAAAAGTTAACAAAAAAGTTACCTTTAATGTTCCTTTACAAAACCGTACATGAAATTTTCATTTCATACGGCTTCTCATTCAAAATTTTATTTTTTACTAAAAAAAATATTTTTATTCTAAATAAATTTATTTTATATATATATATATAAATACATAAAAAATTTTTAAATAATAAAAATAATTTGTTTATTAGAACAAAATTTATTTTATACCAAATTTTATGATAATTTATTTAAATTTAATATTTATTTCTAAAAGTTAATCTAAATAAAAAAATTTATATTTTTTATATTTAACGAATTTACATTTAATGAATAAATAATTAAATAATCTAACATTTATTTAAAAATTTGAACGGGTTAATAT